AATCCTTATGGTTTTGATATCCGGTAGGAATAATAAGAATCAAAGTCCAGGTTGGTTGGTGAGCCTAGTGATAGGAGACTATCTAGCTTGGTTCGGAGAGCACTTGTTGGGTTAAAGATTTTTTTGTTGCTAAATGTTACGGCCTAAATGCTGAACTATTGACCCTACTTGTTCGGATGGGTGTTCACCCCAAAGTGTTCCCGGACCGCATGCATACATCCGTAAGTAACTTAGTGCAACATGGCAAATTTCATTGAGAGGAATCAGCAAAGAAAAGAAAAACGGGTCAACAATGTGTATTTTTGAGAGATTGTCCTCGGGCTGAGGAGTGTCCACATGAGTTCGTTGAGGTGTCTACACAGGAATAAAAACCTCTTTTTCTGTCGAGAGTTCGGCCACCTAAGTAGAACGAAAAGGAGGGAGCCGGAGGCTTCAAAGGGGGAGCCAGAAGCTTCGCTTCCGGTAGCTTGCTTACTCTCCTAGTTAGAAGAAGGCTCTTTGGCGAATTCTTTAGATCTGGGTAGAGTCTCGCTCAGTAAAGAGAGTTGTAGATTCGTAAGATCATGATAAAGTCCCCTTTACTTGATATTCTATTAGTAAAGCGCTAGCGCGCTACAACTAGCATAGCAGCCTGCAGAAAAGGCTCTAGAGCCCCTACTCCTAAGTTGGAGCAACAAGCAACGGATTGAGCGCATCTTTCCCCTTTTTTCTATTAGTAAGGTTGTCAAAAGGTAGGTTTCTTACTTAGTGCTTGTGCTAAGGTTTAAAGACGCTCGACCAAGGGGAGAGGGGTTTTAGGCCTTATTTGTTAGAGCTTTGACTTGTCAAAGTCAGGTTTTGAGCTCGACTGGTAAGGAGAGGAATGAAACCAAGGTAATTGAATAGAAGATTGCCCCTGATATGACTAAGCGCTAGGGGACATCAAAGATATGCGGAAGATTCAAATATTCACTTTAGGAAAGCAATGGACCTCAGACCTATAGAATATCGAGAGCTAATAGAGAGCATGGACAGCTTAGGAATCATAACCGAATAGACCGCCAGGAAAGAACGGATGAAGGCTAGCAGAGGAATTCCCCTCTAAAGGGCTTTCGGGGACAGTTTAACGATCTACGACATCAACTTAGGAAGCAATATCAGACTTCAACCGCCGGTTCGCTTGCACCAATCGACTCAGCCATTGGGGGTGATTCACCCGCATCCCCATTTCCTCGATGCGAACCATACATAGAAGGAAAGCGAATCCAAAGCTTGAACAGATAATCGAAAGGCTTAACCGCTAAGGAAATCCTGACACAAGCACAAAAGCATTCACCCTTAGCCGAAAACTCCGAAATGGCGATAGACCTCTAAGCTCATACACTCGCTCTCCTAGAATTCGGATTACGTGCTAGACGGATTAGGGATTAACGAACATAGGTAATAGCCTAGAAGGCTTGTAACCGCATTCACATAGAGATAAAAAAAAAAGACTGATTCCATTACATAAAGAATTACTAAACAGAATGAAAAGAATCCAAAGGTCAGAGCCAATGACTAGGGGAATGAATGGAATTGAGCCATAAAGCAGTTGGACTCACTCCCGAAAAAGGAATTGGCCCTTTGCCGACTTCGAATCCTTAGACTAAGGACGTACGGTAGTACCCTACGAAAGAAGGAAGAGAATTGACAGCCCTCGGAAACCAAGAACGAAAGGAACTGAAATCGCTAAAACCGAAATGCCCGGAGAAGAAAGACCACAATCACCGGTCCCTCGCTTAAAATACTGGAAGGCTTGCAACGAATCCAAAGCAACTGCAACTTCTACGACCGGAATGGGCTTCAAAAGGGCAACCACATTCAATCGCGTAGACTACCAGACTAGATAGCCCACTTTTCGTCATATTAATAAATTTCCAACATAAGAGATTCCAACAAATCAAGTAAAAGCTTCACCCTGAGGCCGAGAAAGAAAAAGTAAGGACTTTCGACGGGGGACGCTTAGCCGACTGACTAAAGACTAGGTAGGGGAATTTCTAAAAAAAAAAGTACGACCCTACCACTCAAGGCTAGGCGAGCAATTTGAAGAGGTTAGTTTCAATCACTTGCCTCGAGAGCAAAATCAGATATCAGATGCGCTGGCCACCTTAGCCTTAGCCGCGATGTTCAAAATAAATACTGGGGTAGAGATACAACCCATCACCATCGGAGTCCGTGATTCGCCAGCATACTGTCTCAGTATTGAAGAGGAACCTGATGGGAAGCCGTGGTACCATGAGATCAAGCAATACATCAAAAGCCAAGAAGACCCCCTCAGAACAAAAGGACGATCAGAATCCCATTCTTATCTCTAAACTATAAGATCATAGAATGGCGTTGCAGTGACACTTATCGCTTTGAAAGCGAGAGGTCTGGCCATGTCTATCAAATTGCTGAGATAGATCGGCCCCCTGAATAACTAATCAAGAACGCATAAGGGAAACTTAGTTTTTGAGAAGTCTTTAAGAGATAGGGGGAAACCTCACGGTAAGACTTAAGTTCCAGAACTCGACGGGTCCATGCCAACTCGTCTCGAGTCCAATGGATTTTCTGGCCCTAGCGCAATCGCCAGAGCTTTCTCATCAGCTCTGGATTTACGTAAAGTTCTACCAGAGATAGAGGAAAAAGCCTCTCGGACGCGACCGGAACGAACCACTTGGGCCACGCTCCGGAACTGGAAGCTCTTCAGGGACAGGAGCGGGAGCCGGAGCAAGCGGGCGAGGAGGATCACAACTGCAGGATTTGGGACTTCCACTTCTCCGAAGGTTGCCAGAATCGCCCGGATCGTAGAATCCAGCTCGAGCTGCAAACCGCTTTATCGCGAGAAGGGCCGAAGGCGGCTTACTAAACGAAGAACTCATCAAGCGAAAAGGACCAGCGTAACTAAGCGAAGGTAGTTTGCTGCTCTTGTTCTTGCTTATACTTTTTAGTCAGCGGTATAGCTCACAGAGAGAGCGAAGCTGCTTAGCGGTATCGCTTAGCAGCTTACTCATCAAAGGCCGAACGATAGAGCTGCTTTTGTTGCTCCAAGTCAAAGGAAAAAAAACTAAGAGGGAAGTAGCATGTTTTGCTGTTGTTGCTCTTTTTGTTCTTTTTTGTCCTCAATAAAGAAGTCAAAAAGCCCTTTATCTGGAAAAAGCTGGTAAGCAAAAGCAAGGTCTTGTTTCATAGTTGGAGTGATAGCGCTTTCTTTTGGAAGGAGAATGTCCGGTCCGAACAACATGCTATTCCTGTACTTCTATGAATATATTCCTATACTTTTAATCTTTCTCAAAATCATCAATTCGAATTCTCGACAATAGAGGCAGGAGAGCTGGCAGGGCTAAGGCGTTGCGCTCGAGCTTATCCGGTTAGAAGCTTGATAGTCAGGGGTGAAAGGTCTTTAGTCTTGTCTTCTTTGCAAAGCTTTTCTTTTACTCGTAACAGGTTTTTCCTCCCCTTGTTGGTTGATCAGCCTGTTGTATTTGTCTGCCTGCATATGATCTACTAAAGCCTGTTTCACTAATGAATCTTTCTTTCCTTGCCTTGATTCGTTAGTGTCCAACATTGGTTAGTCTCGAATGGATTGAATCACTGGGATAATAAAAATTTCATGAGGTTCTTTTCGGTTAGTGATGCTAGCTTGTATTGATCGCTTTCTCTCCCTTCCTATTCCCACCCAACCCAGCAAGCTCCGGCCCTTACTCTATAGGGCGATCCCCTTTATTAGTAAGGTTGCTGGGCAGGCAGAAGCTGCGCGAGGAGGCTTTGAAGCAGGGGCGTCACGCCTGAAGTTAGAGTAGTGTGGGAAGCAGCTTTCCGTAATTAGTCTTCCTTCCTTTCGTGGGCTGTTTAAAGCATAACTCAAATAGGTATAAGCTTGTTTTTGTTTGGTGTCTTGTTGCTTCGGAAGGGGAGTATAAATAGCGTCGTTTCCGTTTCTGAAAATGCCTCGCCTGCCAGTTGCATTTTATTGGAATGAAGAGAATAAGAAAAATAAGTAGGAATTTTTCCTTAGTTATTTGTTTTGAGAGGACCCTCCTTAACCTTAAGCGGCCAAAGCAAGAAGTTTGAGTATTGTTGCTTTTGACGGCTGTCAGCTAAGAGAAGCTCCTTATGGATCCTAGGCAGCAAACGTAGTGAATTGAGTACAGACTTTTTAAAAAACCCCCATTCTTCACCCCCTCGCTTAAGGGCTTCTCTTACGTACGAAAGGAAGGAAAACTAAACTAGTCGCAACTAATATTTGCCAGAAAACAAGCCCCTCCATAACCACTACAAACATCTTGTCTTTCAAATCTTCCCTCGCAAAAAATACTCTCTGTTAGGGCTCTTTCTTTCCAGGAGGTCCTCATAACACTAAGTTTCAGGCCACTACACCGAAAGAAAGGAACTCCAGACACTAATCCAAGCAGTCGCTTAAGGACCCACTAGCCCCCCCAAGGGGGAACACCAACTGAAGCCGTCTAATCCCGTATCTCTCTGCTAGGCTTCTCGCAAGGTTTTTCTCACTTACTTGCGTCAGTAAGGGCTGACGGCCTTATTTGTTAGAGCTTGTCAAAGTCAGGTTCGAGCTCGACCAACGGGAGAGGGCTGAAAGGCCTTATTTGTTAGAGCTTGTCAAAGTCAGGTTTGAGCTCGACCAACGGGAGAGGAAGGTGTAGTTCTTTTTTGTCTGCCCGCTCTCGGGTTTCTACGGCGGTTACGTCTTCCAATGATTGTCTTTTCTTTGCCCTGCTTTTAGCATGATTTCCACTCTATAAGATAGCTTGAAGCGCGAATAGCATACTCTATGGGCGGTGGATGGGACATTGGTCCAAACCAAAAGATACGACATAAAGAAAACAAGAAAATCACTTTCGTTTGACTTAGGCTATGTTGTAAAGAAGGTGTGTTGCTGCGATCAAGAGCCCGGAAAGTTTCGCATGGGGGCCTATAGTAGGGGTCCGAACTAAGGGTTCCTAACGAAACAAGTTGAAGTGACTTACCGACCCACTAATAGCTCCTTTATTCCTCGGTAAGAATAAGAATAGTCTGCGATTCGCCTCTTAACTATATATACATCATATACATCATTTTCTTGCTACGTACTGAAAGAGAGACTTTCTACTTGACTAGTTACTTCAAATAGGAAAATAGGAAGAGGAATCCCTGGTCGAAGAAGAATCACTCACAACTTCCTCAAGGCAAAGGAAATCGAACCTGCTAGCTAAGGGAATGCCCCCTTAACGGACTGGACCAACGAATGACAATGACAAGGACAAAAAAGGCAAGAATACGGGCACGCTAGGGTGAACTTACATCAGATTCAACCGCAGAAATTTGAATTATACCAAATCGATCTAGCATAAGCTCATACTCCTTTTTTTGATCAGGGTGTCTCATCCATCACTGGATGACAGGCTTGTTCCTTTGGACAGGGATTTGCCTGCTTTTTCACTCCTGTCTTCTCATCCATCTGTGATCGCTGTGACGAAAAAGAAAGAATGGATCCAGGGTACACATTTCTACCAGAGCATCCCCCTCGCAAAGCAGAGCGATGTAGGGAAAATCCCATGTAGGGAGGGAAAGTTTTTTTTTAGTGAGATCTGTTTATTGCGAAGCCTTTGCTCCCCTCATTATTTTCACTTTAACATAACACTCCAGTCTTCTCTCTAGCTCCTTTACTCTAGTACTTTAGGGTCCTGCGTATTTATCTCGTTGGAAGACAATCTATTTCTTAGAGATGAAAATAAATGAATTTATTCATACCCGGTCAGGTCTATTGTCCCGCTTTCCTTGGACAAAAGGAAAATAGATAGATAGTTAGTGAGTGTCAGTGCATGTCCCCAGTCCCACCCCCGGGAGTCTGCATTTAAATTTCCTTTGTAAAGCCATCACTGAGGCACATCAGCCTTTAATCCTACTACTAACTTAGTCAAGCACTCAATCGCTTTGAGCCTTGGGCAAAATTATTTCCCTTGCTCGTGGGGGTATTATATATATACTACCACCTTCCCAGATGAAACAAATTCAACTCAGAATATCCTCATCAACCTTATTTTTGAGCAGCAAGAACTACGAAAAGGTTGTTTTCAGGGCTAAGGGCTAAAGCCCCTCCTTCCGCTCTTTCCTTTTTGTTTGGTTTGGAATTAAAAAAAAGGTTGCGTGTCGGCCTAGTTGCTGGGCGCAATATTCGATTTGCAAGTCAGTTTTGTCCGCTTCTTAGAGGCATATCCTATCTATCAACAACAACAGTCTGGGGATTCTTTGTTTCAAGAATTCCTAAAGTCAGTGCTACATCTTATTCAAGGTCAGAGCAAAACCCATCAACCCCCGCCCTTGGCCTTTATTTATCCCAATACTACCCCTAAAATGTAACTTGCCTTTGTGGATTTTTCCTCATTTTATTCGTCAGAAAAAGAAAAGAAGAAGATACAAAAACAAGGCTTAATCAAATAGGTATACTTCGGCCCAGCACCAGTTCCTTTTTTGAGGAAAGGAGGCTAGACTTTACAAGGAATCCATAAATTAGCAAGAAAGCACCCAATCAAAGCCCAAGCAAGTCAGCTTTACTTCGTAATGAGAAAAGCGGGCTAGTTCCAAGCAAGGAAAAAATCCAATTCAGTTGGCTAAGGTAACTTGATAACTTAATTTTCTACTTATGAAAAGATTGACTGTATGAAAGTTCCTAATTTGCCTCCTCAAAAGAAAAGGCTAATGTCTAAGTCTTCGATTGTTGCATTCCTTCCTTAGTTGAAGCTGGTGGAATAGACCGGCAGTGAATCAACGGGCGTTACCTCACTTTCATGATTTAGTCAGTTTGATATCTTTATGGTCTCGCTTGGAGCACTGACGAACGAACTAAGCTAGAGACATTTCACTTGCTGCGGAGTCCCGTACCCACCTAGATGAAGCCTGAGCAGCTAAGCCGCGATTGCTGGGACTTAGACAGTAGGGTCAGAATCAACCTAGTTCTCATAGCAGGGAGTAGCGACTGCTTAGTCTGGTAAGCTTGTGCTGCAATTCCTTGATGGAAATGCCACTGGACTTGCTCTTGGACTTTGTTCCAGACTGGTAGGCAGCTTGTGTGCGGGGTGAAAGGACGAGAACCTGCTGGCATCGATACCGCCTTTAGGGACTGACTTATTAATTAGCTGTCATCACTCTATGGGCTAGCCCGCTTGAGCGATTCCTTACCACTCTTACGCTTTGGAGATTAAGGAAACCATGCTCCACCTTCTGCAGATGAGCCGAATTTACTCCTTTTTCTTTTTCAGAGGTCAGCTAGGAAAGGGGGTGGCCACTATTCTTAGTAGAAGATGCCAGTTTAGAGGATCCAGAGAGCTAAGATTCGATAACGGAAATGACTGCTAAGACCCAGGACCATTCCCTTAGTCTACTAAAAAACCATTAGGAGAAGATAGTTCTGCCTCAGTACACGAAATTAATATCGAGACAGCTCAGCCTAAGGAGACGAAGACTACTTCACTATACGATAATCCCAGGGGTTATGAGCCACTCTCGAGCGCCTCTTCTTCCTAATGGAGGTGCCAGCAGGTGAGCAGAGAGCTCCAGCGGCAGGACAGCAGGGCAGGCAGCCCCCATGGAGTCGGGATAGAGGGAGCTCAGGCAGGACAGCCTGGACGGGTTTTTGCTATGACTCAGCAGGATGCCCAGGCCTCTCTGGAAGTAGTCGCACGTCTTATTATTTGGTAGAGAGGCTAGGGTACTCTTTGATTCCGGGGCAACCCAGTCCTTTATATCCACTTCATTTTCACTGCATTCCACTAGGCCCTTGGTGTCTTTACCTCAGCCGTTATTGATTGAGACTCCTGCGGGAGAGGGTATGGGTATAGAAGTGAGAGATGTCTAGTAAATGTTGGTTGGGGATCAAGAGCTGGAAGCTAACTTCTTGCCTTTTCAGATGAGTGACTTTGATTTGATATTGTGGATGGACTAGCTTAGTACACATCATGCCCTTCTTGATTGCCGTCGGAAGGAGATTGCCTTCCAAATCCCGGGCTGAGTTTCGATTCTTCGAGGATTCTACCATCATCTACGCGATGGCAGCGAAGAGAAGATTATATTATTTATTAATTATTAATAAAAGGGCGGTTATTTGGCACATGTAATCGACACAAGGAAGAGTGTAGGATATACCGTTAGTTAAAGACTTTCCGGCTGTATTTCCTAATACCTGGACTACCTACTTCTCGTGAAATCGAGTTCACCATTGACCTTATCCCAATCCCAGGCACCGCACTTATTTCTATAGCACCCTATGTGGGATGGGACCGGCAAAGGGAGCTAAAGAGTCAGTTGCAGGAATTCTTAGATAAGACATTTATTCAGCCTTGTCTTTCTCCCTGGGGTGCACCGGTTTGCCTAGCTAGGCCTGACAAGGAAGTGCAAGTGAGGATGAAGATAGGCAAAACACTTGACTTTACAGAGGACGATGGTGGACGGAGGGTCTAGAGAGACCTTACAGAGGAGACATGGTAGGCGATTGGTAAGCCGATGTTCTTACTATAGTTTGTAGTTCTAGACACTGAGAATGGCAGACCTGCGACCAGTGAAGCCGCTGGAGAAGTGTTTGAGGCAGAAGGTTTCCATTGGATGCACCTTTAGTTTAGCATCCACTTTAGTGCTCAGACGGCTCAGCACGAAGGTGCTTACGAGACGCTACTGGGAAAAACATTAGCTACAGGCGGCCAGAGTTGGGAAGGATTGGGCGGCAAGCACACAGTCGATGAAGTAGAGGAGGCCCAGGGTTACCCTGCACTTGCAAGACGGATCGAAGGAGGAAGCCGAGACGTCAAGTTAAGATTCCAGCGGAGATGAAGACCATCAGACACCGATTCTGAGGATTCAGGACACAGTCCAAGAGAGAGATGGAGTCATCTGGTTGGAACACGACTTGGGAGACCTTTCTTGATGAGCAGCTCTACAGGTGTACGATAAATACAATGTAAAGACTATGAAGCGCTGGAAGAAGACTTCAGGCAGATCATCGATAGTTGACAACGATAGACCTGGGGAGGAGCACTTGACTTTAAGGCGTGCCCCAGCATTACCAGCATCTAGTCTTTAGACAAGCAATTATTGGAGCCGGCGTATGAGGCGCAAAAGGACAGATGGCATTACCAAGAACCAGAGATGGTGCGACTGAACCTTACTGAACTCATGCGCTTGAATCTGCCGCTGTAGTCTGTACCCATTGGTACGAGAGCAACCACTCCCGACGCTAGACCGAGAGATCGGCGGACCAGACTAGCCATGCAGTTCGTAAAAGGAGCGCTAGCTTAAAGCTCTTACTTATGGTTGAATAGCCTGTTACCCTTAACCCTATGAGAAAGGTCTACTTTTTCTATGTATTTCCCATTCGCCATTCGGTTGGTTATTGTTTTCAAATAACTTTCTTTTTTTTAGCTCTTGCCCCTGCTTCCGAATCATATCATTCCTTTGCTTATGCTGCTTCCCTTCTTCAGGCTGGAAAAGCCTTTCGTTATCTTATTTGATTCCAATTCCTTTCAGCCCTTTCTAACCTTGCTTGATCCTAGCCCACTCACATTGTTCCAAGATTGAAGTTGTAACTAGGAGTCCTAAAATCTTAATGAAGTCGGAGCTTTTCAAAGAAATGATTTAAATGGATGTCCACAGACTCCGCAGCGAGGCTAGAAGGTGAATGGTATGGTTTGCTCACCCTAAGCAACTGAAGAAAACTCGTATAGAAACAAAGGGTTTGCTTCCGCATAAGAAAGGTCTGGGTGTCCCAGTTCATTCGGACCTGTAGTTAGCTCAGCTTGAGCAGCACTTTACAACCGATAGCACGAAAGAGAACAACGGGAGGCGAGCCCTATTAGGATAGGATTTTTCGTGCATTCTTCCTCTTTCTCTTCTTGCCTTTCAAGAAGGATTTCGCTTAATACTTCTAGAGTTTTACTTGACCTCCTATCCCCCAAAATAGCTTTGCATTTGTAAGAGTCTTCCAATCAACCAACCCAGTGGACCTTCTTCTACTTGGGGGCGCAGTGACCCCACCAGACAGTTTCCCTAAGGGAGGCCTTGGCAAACTGGGGTAGTTTCAAGCAGGCCATGGTGAAGGTGGGAATGGATTGGAGCATGGCTGGGATGAGTACTTCTCTTCCCGCTTAATAAGTCTTAGCCCAGGCTTAAGTTTTCTTCTCAACTCTGTCTATCCAATAGTTTACTGCAGCTTTCTTTGATTTACCCCACAAGCATACCATTCATTAGGGCGTTTTTAAACAAGTGTTTGGGGGCAGAAGACAAGCGACTGAAAACATGCCGGCTTTCCGCTCCCTGGCGGGTTGAGTCTTTGTTTACGTTGATTGTCCGGAGTTAAGCGTTGAACCCATCCAATTTAAAAAAGGAGAACCGGGAGATGAAATCGAGTTTTGAACGACCGATAATGTGTCTTGGGGAAAGAACAAGCTCCCCAGGCTGAAAGCGCATAAACCTAGGGTGAGTTCTACCTTTACTTTGGTCCAACTCAAGCACGTCTAAAAACAGTTTATTAGCTTAGATCTTCCTCACTGAGGAGGGAAGGGTAAAGGAGGACGGACGTGTAAAAGATGTTTTGACCAGTAGGAACGAAATACTCGATTTCCCAGGAGAGTGGAAGATGAATGGAGTTGAGAATTGCTTTATCTTACCTTATAAAAGAAAGAGAAATCCACAGCCTGGCCGCTACGGTTGACTCTGTGTTTGAAGATGAGAGCCATAGGTTGATTCTAGAGTACAATAAGTTTGACTCTCTTCCACCAGCACCTAAGAAGATGAAAGATGGAATCGGATCACTCCCCTAAAAAACAAGCGCGCCACATGTGATGCATCTGAGGTCTTCTTGCATAGAATAAAGTACGCCATCTTGGAGACCCTGTCAACCACAAGAAAGACAGAATCTACTCCTCGTTGTGTGCAAGGAAGACCAAAAACAAAATCCATATAAAAGTTCTCCCATATAGCATTAGGAACAGGTAAAGGCATATAAAGACCAGTATTCTGCGCCAGCCCTTACCTGCCTTGAACTACAAGAGCGGTCATGCATACTTACACACATATGAAAATAAGGCAATTTTCGATAATTGTCGATTGGCTCTATTGAAAAGGCCAGGCTTTCCTTTCTTGCTTAGGACCGGTCCATTCAGCATTCTGTCTTTTTCTTACAGCTTATATAATTTGATGCAGACGATGTGAAATGCTTTCTTTGATCTCCTAATCGGTGGTGTAAAGCCAGCCGCGCAGAAGTCTTCATTTAGGATGATTTCTTCTGTGCCATACACCATTCGGAATGGAGTCTGTCCCGTCGGTCAACTAAACTAGTATAGGTTGGTTCTTCCGAATGCCCATAAAACCACTTGTCACTCTCAATCCTGAGCATTGACCTCAAAAGATTTGGCTAACATCTTTCTCACAATGGTAATGGTCTTAGTGGACTCAGCCTTGTCCTTTACGAATCTTCCTCGGTTTGTCTTCTTTCTTTAATCGACTCGAAACTTCTGCTTGAAGCTACTGTGATCTTTGGAGCTGGTCGTGGTGAAGCTGATATTTAATTCGCCGTTGCTCCGCAAGGAATAAGAAAGACCATTGAAGTGAAGGAGAAAGCACTTTGCTTTGAATGCTTACCTAAGCTCTTTACTCGGCTGTGAACAAATCCTCTCTTAGAGAATAGACCGTTCACTCATGCTTTCATGGGAACAAGGAAAATGTAGAGAGCTAACCTACTAGTTGGCTTACTTGCTTGTTAGAGGACTAGGAGTGGAGAATCTTCACTCGCTCCACTGGCTGGAAGGTTAGCTTTCGTCGATGTTGTTAACTGGTCTTCTATGGTCTCGGGATAAAGAGGCTCTCCTTCGTTTGATTGGATTCGTCAAGCGCTCCAACTAACAATAAGTTAAATAGATCCTAATTCATTAGCTACACCTATTCGCCCCTAAGCTACTTCCCTTACTTGAAGAGGCCTTCATCAGTCCATTCTCAAGCAGAGACAGGAACCCGTATAAGAATATAGCGTCAGCGTTGTTTGCAAGTCACGTCAGTGCAGGCGCAGCTCTTCTAGTCAGAGAAGAGTCTAGTTTCGAACCTGTGCACTCCTATCCTATTAAAGCTTCTATCACGAATGGGAATCGTGTGATTCTTTCTATCCCCGTACTTTCTCGCTCTTATGGAGTTGTATTCCCTAGGTTATGCAGTTATCTTCCCTGGCCTGACAGTAGTCAAGGGAAAATCACTTGAGCTTTTTCGCCTTTGCTCCTTCTTTCCGGAGCGCACTAACGGAAAACCTGAGATAACGACGTCTACTTCTTAGCTGCTGTGAAAGTTAGCGTCTTAAAGAAAGTAAGTGCTTGCTGCTCCTGCTCTTATAGTTAGAGAACGCACTAAAAGCATACCTTATCTCAGGGGCATGAGTACACTGCTTTCACACTCGAACTCTCCTACTGTGTGCTGTGTGTGCTTTCAAGCAATAAGACTGCTTGCTAAACGAACCACTGCTGACGAAGTGCCCCATACCTGCACTAGCACTTAAATCAAACCTTCTTTTAGGAAAGGGATAAGCTGTAGACATCTGCTTAGGTTATTAAGGCACTGCAGTCTTCTTCTTTCGAACTCGATGCTCTCTTGTTCTTTCTAGCTTTACTGCTGTTCTTAGTTATGGATGGGCTTTTCTTCCTGCGCTTCGGTTCTATTGAGACAATCAATCACTTTCGCTCTGCTCTGTATGCGCGCTCCTCAAGTAATAGCTGGACTGTAACTAGATTCTACTCTCTTCTTATTCTTGGTTGTAGAGTTAGATGCCCTACTCAAAGGATCTCTCCCTAAAGCAGTAGACTGATCCCCGGGCTTCTATCGGCAATTATCTTCCTCACTTGATCTGCCCGTACTCTCTTAAGTCGACTTCTTTGCTGCCTTTCCGCGGAAAAGTTCTTTCTTATAGCAAGCTTCTTTCCAGCTCTCTAGTATACTTATATTCTCTTTCTTATGCTGTTTTCTGCCTGTAGTGTGGTGTGGTTCTGTCCCTACTATTTAATAAAAAACTTGATGCTCTTGCTGCTCCTCTAGTCATTGAACCAGCGCACTCCAATGCGAGGGGACCGACCAATACAAGCACTCAATTCCACTAAAAGCTTCTTTCTCCGAAGATAGATTAAGAAGCAAGCGCGCATCCGGGGCTAATAAGCTTAAGTAAGGCTTCAGTTACGAGATCGGCGATAAAAAACCTTATTTCACGAATGTTTACCTCTTTTTTATTTCCTCCACTGACTGTGGTTCAATTCAAGTAAGTAAAGGATTGAGCAAGTGAACTAACAGAAAAGCTTCTTCGGGGGAATCGTCTTATTCTTTCTTCTACTTTTCATTCTTGAGAAGGGTCTTTCTATTTCTCCTTCTACTTCTGCTTCTCGTTCTAATTCTAAGCTGGTTTCCAAGCGCTACCACGACTTCCTTACTCTGCTCTTTTGGCTTGTTATAGTTTAACCCCGGCTCCTATGGTCTATGATTTCTCTTCTTAAGACCCGACCGTTAGGTTCGTTCGAGAGGCCCGGCACGGTTCCGCTTCCTTCCTCGAAAAAAGGGTACATCCAGTTTCAAAGCATCCAAGATTTCGGGAATTCTTCCAATATTCCCTCGTGGATCAACTTCCGCGAGCCTCTCGTCGAAAGCTCGAAGGATCTCGGTTCTTCCAATGGTTCCTCAGGCTTTCCGAGAGAAACTACGACGAAGCCGAAAAAAAGACTTCTTCCTTGTTCTCCACTGAGCCATGTTGTTGGCCTAAAAGAGAGCTTTCACCCTCAGTAGTGGGCAACTTGGAAGAAGACGCGGCCGGAGACTCCGCGGAATCATCATCGCTTTCCCGAGAACCATCATGGCCCTCGAGAGAGGTGGAAATTGAGTTGTTATCCGCCGAAGAAGACCAAGGAAATCTCGATTCAACTACAAGCCCAGATTACTAATGGAAGGAAGAGCTTCTGGCTATCGAGAAAGCCCTGCTTGAAGAAAAGGCTACTGCCCTACCACCAAGAACAGATTCTCGCCATCTATTTAGAGGAAGAACTGCTTCTGAAACAAAAGCAATCGCAGCTCCTAGCAAGAAAACGGATGCGCTAACGCCCTTATTAGAATAGGCTTTCGCGCTAGCGCGCTTAATCAATCCGTTGCTTGTTCGCTCCGCACCTTAAGAGAAAGAGTTCCGGCATACTACTAATCGATTATTTGGCCATTTGCGATCGAAACAACCTAGGAAAAGTTGTCTGCCTACATAACCTACCTCCCAGACCAAGGGAAGAAGGTATCAGATCACTGTAGTTCGAGACCCCTTTTGTTAAACCAGTTCCTGTACTGTTTTTGAATGAATTCCATTAAGTTAAGTAATCTGGTTGAAGGGGACCCGCCTCACCGCTTCCACTTCCCCTTATCACGGAAGTCACAAAACAAAAGATGAGACTCACCATGACAAAGGCCTTCCTTTCAGTGCGCGAAAGAAGTTCTTCTCTTTTCTTTCACTGCCTTACTTTGGACCCTCTCTAGCCAAAAACATACCGGCATTCATTCAAGCCAAGCCCATGGAGCAGCTTCACCTTCTCTCCCCCACAGGCGTCTATTCAAAACTAACTAAACCGAAGTCGTCCCAGGGGCTTTCACTTCGACACGTCTTCGCTCGTGATCGCTTAGAGACCCTTCTTCCGAACTGGCGGGTTTGTTGGTTTCCTTGCTGCTCTGGGCTGTCTCTTCTGGGTTTACCGGAGTGACTTCTTCCGCTGTAGATGAGCATGGCTAAAATAGCTATTATGATGTGATAAACCTTTTATACATTAATCACAGGTACAGTCTTTGAATTTTTATTGAGTAGGTGGTAAGCTAAAGCGAAGGACCTCTATGAATGCGAATGCGGTGAGGTGAGCTTGATGATTGCGCTACTGGGCGATCGGAATAACGTAAATAGAGCGAGCTGTCTTCACTAGTCGCGAATAAGCATACTGGCATCGTCTGTGCGGAAACAAATAAAACCGATATTCCGAGGGAATCAGATACTGGCTAGGAATCGGCTCAAAAAAGTAGTTTCTGTCAATTATACATATCGATCATCTCAATTCCTTGAAATCGGGAAAAAGTCTCCTACAAGTGTGGTCTTTCTCAGTCAAGCGGTCCGTCCATTAGTTCGATGATTCTTCTTCGCTAAGGCTTGTTCAATCAATCTCATAGGTTCTTATGGCTCGTCCTATAGGAAAGGGGATATAGCATAACCATAGGGAAGTAAAGGTGCGATAAATAAGCTTTTTCTGAGCGAGTAGTCTAGTCCTTAATGCGCAACAAGGGAGCAAGAAAACAGATGCGCCTTACTAAGCCAGAAAGGGGCTGCGCTTCTTTGTTCGCTAGGCTTTCGCGCTAGTCATGAATCCCTTGCTTGGTCCTGGGGTATTTTGATTCTCTTTATGATGATGTAAGGTTGTTTACAACTCCCTTTGGAAGGAATCGATCGTCAACGTCTTTGCTCCACCCGCCGCCTTCCTTTCCTTTTAGTCGAGCATATTCTAACCTTGATTTCGCGTTATTGTCTGCTATGCTAGCCTATGATGAAGGCCGGATCAGTATGGAAGCTGGGATAAAGTGTGTTTGCGCGCAGGAGAAAAGGGGGTCAAGGCCATCCTGATAGGTTACCTGAAATCCTCAGCCTTACGTGATAATAATGGCAGTCCACTTCCCTTCCCCCGGGTTGCGGAATGAAGTCCCAATGGAAGCAGGTAGAGGGTGATTTCCCCTTCTGCCGATCACGGCCCTTGCAGTGCCTCTGGACAGTTGGGATTCTGCCGTAGATCGAGTTCTGGCTGGGACGAAGGTCTGATCCTCGAACTCCCAGTCTATCTCAATTCCGTAAGAGCTTCTGTATCTTTTTCCGGTTACGGTAAATAACCAAAGAACGAACCAAGGCTCTACTGCTAACCAGTCTTCTTTCCCGATTCCTTCTCCCTATACCACCTCCTCCACCCAAACCCATCTCTAGGCGTCAAAGAATATCTAAGGACCCCCCCATACTATGGTTATTAGACTCAAAGATGTCTCTTCGCAAGGCACCAAAGGCCCTATTAGCCTCAAAACATTCCATTCCCTGCCTTGACTTGACATCGAGATATCCGCTACACCCAACAAGGAAATAAAACCTCACTGGCGTGCGCCACTAACTCTTCTTCTTTTGATAAATAGAGGGGTGCGCTTTCCCTTTGAATGAGTAGATCTTCCCGACCCCGTGCCTACCTTTACTCAATGCTCCTGAAGTCCGAAAATGAGACTGAGTGGAAAGGGGGCAGGGAAGTTAAGTTACAGAAATGGTAGTCGTGGACTGGTACCGCAGTACTGCCTACTTTTGGTAATCCTTATTGTGATCTCTCACTCTGGGCTAAGATAGTCTCTTAAGTGCTAGCGTAGCGGGAGAGCAAATAGCAATGAACCTTATCTACAGTATTTTTCCCCTCCTACCAAGAATTACTAGAGCTCTCGAAAAGGGTACCGATAGGCGGATTGACGCATCTGAGCAGGCAGGGCGGTTTTTCCAGCAAGATAGGCCAGTGAGTTTCATTAAGGCAAAGGATGCAATAGCCTTAGGGGTGATGATGGATCCTCCACAGGGTGACATCCGATCCAACCTATTCTAGCAGCTCCCGAAGATCAGGATTCAACCCTCTTTCTTTGCTGAAATAGAGGAGAGTTCATTGGCATTGGCCTAGTTCCAATCCTGTTAGCCCTCTTTTTGTCCATTCGGTCTTTCCATTCCTAAATCCAATCTCAATCCGGCCATTTGACCTAAAAGGGCTATTTTCTTTCTATTCCGAGTTGGCCTGCACCGGGAATTTCTATCCTATTCTCTTACAAAACTGCTGATTCTAGAGCAAGTGAGATATCAAAGAAACGACTAAAGAAGTTATGCTCAACAGGAAAGTAAGAAGAAGTGCCACAGCACTCTTGCTATTGATCGGACAAAAACAATTGCATTGCCTTAATGGTAATGGCAGCAGTCTTCTCAGTCTTAGAAGGAAGAATGGAAAGGGTTGATGGGTGCTCTTTAGGTGTTTACTACCTCACATCAAGGTGACAGGATTCGAACCTATGGCCCTCTGTACCCAAAACAGATGCGCTGACCAGACTGCGCTACACCTCGTCTCACCCCCCTCAGCATATAGATCCACCCGATCGATGAACACTCGAACCGAACTCGCCCATCCTTTTGGGCACAGGGACGCGAGAACCAATCCGAGTAATCAACCGCTTTTTTTATAAAATCTGCCTCCAGCAAGCCACCCCAACCCTACCGCCAAAAAGCCGTATAGTGCAGGAGCGCTCACATTTTTTGGCTTCCTCTTTCTTTCACTTGAATTTCAAAATCCGGCTCGCTCCCGGCTACCTGTCCTTTGGACCCAAAGCCCGCTTAGAAGTGGATTCGAACCACTGACACAAGGATTTTCAGTCCTTTGCTCTAACCAGCTGAGCTACCTGAACCACTTTCCTAAAGTCTGTTTTCTTCATCGAATAGCGCCCTACCTTACCACTTTACTAGTAAGGGAAAAGCCCTTTACTAATAACAAGAAAGAAAGGTATGTTTAATTGCTGGTTCTTTAGAACCAGGGATTTTTGAGCTTGTTCGTCAAGCTTTCGAGCAGCTCTTTCAACTGCCGCCTAATCTCCTCTCCCAACATGCTCAAGAACCGAGAGCCGCCCAGGGACTGGACGGCCGGAGGGAGCTTGCTTATAGAAGATAGGTCGGTCAAACAAAAACAACGCGCAACGGGCTCTCCGCTCCTAGTAACTAAGTAGTGCTATTCTGTCCTCCGGGGGACTCCACCAAGAGGTTCTTTCTCTCACGTAATTTCGCCCGCCCGTTCCACTTCCGTGCCGGAGGAAATGGGATTCGAACCCATGATACAATCTTCTTGTATGTCGATTTAGCAAACCAATGCCTTAAGCCACTCAGCCATACCTCCAAGTTGTTGATCGGAATTTGATGTGCGGTTGGTTGCCCGAAGGGCTATCTGATCCGATCAACTGCGTAAGCCGTAGCGCGCTAGCGCGCGTACTCTTCCTCTATCTATGAGCGAGACTCCATCAAAATCTGCCACTCGTTGGGCGACGCCCTCTTTTCTATGAACACCCCACCACTGAATGATGAACTTTGCCAGTCTTCGCCTCCGACCCGACCAGGAGAGAACACAGAGTCAAGCCAAGCCCTTACCCGCCTGAATGGAATTCATATCTCCTTCGTCTGGTCGAGAAGGGAGAAAGCCCGGGGAACTGGACTGTGACTCTTCTATTACATTACGGAGAAGTCCATTTTCGTCATGATCGATCCACGTCCTACCGTAGTGCCCGGAGAACCAGGCTTGCTTAGCTTACTAACGCGAAGGTTTGAAGACACTCGACCAAGGGGAGAGGGCTGAAAGGCCTTATTTGTTAGAGCTTTAACAAGTCAGGTTTGAGCTCGACCAACGGGAGAGGAATGAAAGGGCTCTTTTCGTATTATGAAAAGGAATTTTTAGTTGATTGCACGAGCTAGCCAGTCAATCCAGCCGTTTTCTTGCTTGGTGCGCTAGTGCGCCTGACTTATAAGTAGCCGTTTTCTTCGCTGGGTTAGATTCCCGATCCACTCATCTTCAAACAGGGGTTCATCATCCAGAAAGATGCACCGCACTCCAGACCAAACAATACCTGCCAGAGATTGAGCTCGACTCGAGAGATGGAGACATAAAGGTGCGATAAAGTCCTCGGTGGGTGAGTCTCTCGATATTGAGTCGACCCCGCTCCGAGCAAGCATCGAAGGAATTAATCCAATGCAGGTCCGGGTAGGAATCAAGGAATTGAACCCAGATAAAGCCTGTTACCTGTTGCCGATCCGATTACCGATTCATAGGATTAACCAGAAGATAAGGAAGTTAGGACCGGCTGAAAGAAGGACAGCGGGGAAAGTTCTCTAACCTGGGAAAAAACCTTAGAATCCGTCTTTTTTGGACGGAAAGGGCGAGTAGAACGGGCGCGAAAACTAAACCTTTCTTCTTCGGCCTAAACCGAGATGGTGCAATACGAATGACTACTTGTGAAGTACCATGGAATTGGGGGGCATGGCACCAACACTTAAACAAACTATTCAAGACCGGATCAGCAAGCAAAGGAAACATACATGTTGAGAACGATGAGGCATCTACGAGCGAACAAGCCGCTGGAATGGGAAAGAAGGCCGGCAAGAAAAGGCTTTGTCATAACAGAAGGAAAAGAAGGGGGGCCGAAGAGGGCAGGCACCTCTAGGCCCGACTACGACAAACCAAAGTACCTCTTTAGCGAATCCCTTACCGCAAAGGACTGAAATTTTAGTTTTTATGAAAAGGGGGCAAAGCAATTCGTTTAGCCCTATGGCAATAGACAATGAGAAGACTGAATGGGGACCCGTACCTATGTCTGAAGGACAGGATATACCCCCCTAGTTGTTCGCCGCAAGACGGCAAGAAGAAACCTCAACAAACAAAGGGCAGCCCGAAGGGCCCGTCAACGGGTAATAAAAAGAAAGCTTGCCCAAACACCAAAACAGCCCAAAATAACCCAGAAATGGGTTCCAAAAGAGCACGAAGAATCTGTTGTAACAGTTAACATGGTGGGTAAGGCGGGAAAAGAAGGGCAAAATGGTCCCCTAAATAGATTCCGACATCCCTCTTGCTCAGTTGTTTGAAACTTAATCTCGACGAACGCGAGCAAGGGCGAGGTTGGAAAAACAAAGCCAAGGATTTTAAGTGTCACGAGCAACATCGGTTGTCATATATGACAATCCCGGAGGCCAAACAGAACCCGGTGATGACCCGTCTTCCGATGAGTCCGAAGATTTGGCACGTACTGTCTCATCAGAAGTGTCAAGAACAGAACACGTCTTTGTAACCAACGAAGACGAAATATCCCCTAAAGAAGCCATACATAGCCAAACTCAACAAAAATACCGAAGAAAGGCTAGATAAGATGATGGAGATTATAGAAGCTATGCGAGCTCTTATTTGCTCAAAAGACAAGGCAGAACAAAGAGATCCCCCAAAGTCAGAAAAAATTGGCGAAACCAGTAATCCACAGAAGAACATGACCGAGGGGCAGTCCTCGCGACACGAGGAGCGAGTTTACGAGCTGAAGATGATCAAGTAGCTTTACTAATAGGGCGGAGGGATCTTCAACAGACTCTCTCTCAGTTGAATGAAGAAAGTAAAACAAAAAGGGATTGTCGCGCCATACCCCTTTACATGGAAACAGTGGCCTTTCCTCCCAAGTTCAAACAACCCAACCCGCAGTCTTTTGACGGGAGAGACTTTTCACGACTAATTGCACGACTAAGCTGAAAAGAGAGATCCGATTTGAGAGTGTGGGACCCTCAAGGAGGGCTTACCAAGATCAGACTTGGAATCTTAAATAGCAGACGATCTTCCGACATCCAACATCTCATATGCGACTAATACAGCTCATTCCCGGCTAATACATCTCCTTTGCGACATCATTTATTATTTCTTTTAAACAGCGGATATGCGAAAGCTTATATGCGACATCCTAGGTTAACTCATTTACAGCGTGCTAACAGCGGATATGCGGCATCAATGCACTAACTCCTTCGCTGTCTTGCTTGCCTTTCTTCCGTTTGACCGGACAGACTCACACTCGGAGTGACCGATGGCATTTCTTCCCTGGCTTGGAACCGTTGTACAGCTACTATTCATCAAATCATTCCCTCTTGTCCGTACTTCTTTTCCCTTGTATTCTTAACTTCAAGACAACGGCTTGAAAGCCAAGAACCGGAATGCTTTGCTGGGGTGACTATCAACTCAAAGATCCGATTCGCTATCCTATAATAAGAAGATCGCATTCGAGGCTCGATGGAATTGAGAAGAAAGGAGATTGCTTTAAAGAAAGAAGCGATTGGACTTCGCGCTGGGAATGCAAAACAAAAAAAAGACAGAGTGAGAGAGAGCGGGGAAGGAATGCTATCGACAGATCTGCCCTTACTAGACGAAATTCCTAAGGCACCGAAGAAGGAAGGGCTATTCAAAGCATCTCGAAAGAAAATGTATGAATAAAACGCTACGCACCTCCTCGTTAGCTGCTTTAACTGATCTTATTCTTGTCCAGTAACCGCTTAACGAAAGGCATTGTTAAAAAGCTTTATAGAAGCCGTAGTTGAAGTTTTAAAGAGTTTGTTTATGTTTATAAAGGCTATTCCTGATCTGAGAATACCGGGTTACAGAACTCCTAGCTCTAAGAAAAGGGATATGATTCGCATCGAGAAAGATAAATCTAGAGAAAGAAAAAGAAAATGTTAAAAGATCTTTCCGTCTAGTCCAACCTCTTCACCCTTCTCCTTTCACGACCACTTTCCAGTAGAGGAATTCATTCTTCTCATTATTCCGGAAGTCAGAGCAATTGCCTTTCTTCTTTTTCGCATTGAGCCGAGTGTGGGATCGATCCCTTTCGAGCTAACTTAACTGCCAGAAAGAAGAACTAGCGACTCTCCCTCTCGACACGTTCAAGCTTTCAAAGAACAGATTCTCGGCTTGGCCAATCACTCTATTAAGGTCTTGGCTTAGCCATTTATTCTATTAAGGTAATTCCAATATCAGAAGTAAAGTATTTATTCAAACCATGCTACCACTAGGGATGGCAGTCAATAGCTCTAAGATCACATCGGATTCTAACCCTCAGGTGACTTCACTCGCTTAATCCGGAATCTCTTTCCCTCTGGGATTTTCTCTTGGAGATAGCCTCTTTCTCGCCTCTTAATGCCGATTGCCTTAACTTAAGAATGATAATTTCAATCGTGCCACTTGCATCCAACCCCGTGATTGGGGCATAGATCGGATTTACCTTCTACGACGGCTAGTGAAATCATAAAAAGTTCGCTCCCCTTGGGCATGAAGCCATTGGATCAGGGCATCAAATCACAGGCGAAAGGTATTCATTCGGAGTTCTTCACCGGCAAAGCAAAGTCCTTACTTTGACTTAGACTTACCCGAATTAAGTCAAGGCGATGAAGCAGGCTCAAGGCCAAGGGAAATTTCTTTAGGAGAGCAGGTCCCATCGAGTTAGCTGTTGGAGTAAAGGCATGCCTTACCTTAAGGTAAGGTAGCGAGTGACTTTCAGGCGAGATGGTTCAATAGTCGATTAGATAAAGGCTCTTACTACACGGGGGAATGGGAAAACGTACCTTGATGCAAACCTATTCACCCTATACCCCCTTTCCCTTGGTTATTGTTATTTCTTTGCTTCTATTTCTCTGCTTTTTCTTCGTTCGATATGCTATATTCTTCTGCGGATTCAGAGTGAGATGGTGAGGTGAAAGTCTTTTCCTGATCCGCAAGCAAGGGGGGCTTTAGCCTATTGGATAGAAGTTCAGATAAGGGTGGTGGAATGCTAATCTGCTATACTGGCCAGTCGAGATACTGGTCCGTCTGCTTTAAAGCGATTGTTCGCGGCGATTGATGAAGTTTGAAAGCAAGCTAGGAATGGAGTCTAGGTTGAGAGCGATCTTCGTCCACACGTAGGCCAGGCAAGAGTTCTTCCTTCTATTCACACTAGGAGTTCCTCGGTCTCAGTCCCGAGAGCGAAAGGTGCCAAGCGCTAAAGTCAGAGAATCCGCTGCAAGTGCAAGATCGGCTCTAACTCTTCGAATAAGCCGATTTTCAAAGTTCTAAGACTTGAATCAAAAAGATGTTCACAAATCCTTTCTCTGCCCCTCGCTCTATCGATACCATTCCTTTCTTTCCCTCTCTCTCCTCTTTCATCAGCTGGTATTGAATCCGATGTGATCTTAGAGGCTATTGACTGCCATTACTACCCCATCAGTCTTTCCAAAAGAGATTTTCCTTAGTTGCGAAGAAGTGGAGTAAGGTTTAGATTAGCTCGAACATAGGCAATTACCGATTCGACTGCTTGAACTGCTAATAGAAGGCTTGCACGAGGAGAGAGCTAGACGGACTAGGGGAATGTGGCAAAGGCTGCTTCATCAAGGAAGCGATAAGAGGAAGAAATCCTTGATGAGGGGCAAAGACCGGGCCCTCGCTTCAACGAATATGCGGAGGGATAAGTTAGCCTACGGGGTTACCTGCGGGACTCTTAGAGGATTTCTGCCCAGCGGGGCCGGTTACACTGAGACACTACTTCGAATCCTTACGGGATGAAGAGCTAACGGAATGATTACCGAATCGACTGATATACGTAATGCAAAGCGGGCAGAGAAGCTTAGACCGCTGAAGGAACTTTCTTATAGAGTAGGGAAGAAAGTAAACTTAATCCACTCCCTATACGAAAGAAATGAAAGAATGCGGGAAAGAGATCAAAGAGTAGTCAAATCAACTTAAAGGAGGGTAACTGCGCCTCACTCTTGTGTCCTAAGGGACCCTTTCTTACTTCCTTCAGCTAAGAGTCCTGAAGCTATGAGTTAAGGCATTGCCTTCGGGAACATTCAGTCTAAAGGTTTGGATAGTGGCTTCCCGTCCCCTGTTGTCAAATCTTTCATCTACGGTATCAACCAATAATTGGAGGAAATGAGACCTTGTCGATAGATCTTCCGTCAAGAGGTCAAAAAAGAGAATTGGTTCAAGGAGTTTTCACGTTAGAATGTCAACCCTATAGAAGGACGTTTCCTGGTTAATAGTTCTAATGCCTCTACTGTGCATCGAGCATTGGGAAGCTACTTTCAGCTCTGATTTTCTTCTCACCCAGTGTTTTTAAATGATTGAGTTTGGAAGCGGGAAAGGATAAAGTATGTCACACGGTTTGGACACCCGAGTTACCTGCCCTGAAGTTCACTCAACCACCCAAATCCTCTAACTCCCTAACTCCGGTAACTCTTAGCTTCTTAGACCGAGAGGACCTGGTTAGAACTCCCAGACCAAGGGAATTCACTCCTTTTTCTGAGTCCCCTGTCAGAACTCTTAACCGGACACCTGAGTGAACAACCTGGAGGAAGAAGACTATGTAACCCACTAAGACTTCGAACTCCCTGACTTATGGCTTCGCAACTCCTAGCTTCAGAGAACTTCTGGTTAGACACCCTAGGAAATGACCAAAGGACAGCTCCTATTTCTAACTCTTGGACTCACCGAAAGCCTAAGTCTCTGGTTAGACAACGTAACCTGGAACCGAAGGCTTGGTGTTAAGTCCTCTAACTATCAACTCATAGCTGAAGGAAGAGTTGAAGGTTTAGAAAGCATAGGAAATGCCTTAGGTTTGGAACCCTAAACCTATAATTCCTAAAGACAGGAGTCCCAGACAGATTAGTATTGGATCTAAGAGTTATTCACCCGATGGAATCATACGAGCCAGGAAGGTTCACATTGCCGGAAACGAGGCTTTTCTTTACCCTGCTTTTCCCACCGAATACTAAGCCAGATGAAAGCTTAGAACCCGGTAAGATCAGAGGGCTTCGGATAGGAACTCATCAGTATGATTCTTTTTTATTAAACAATGACTAGTCTCTTCCCTTTCCTTCAAGTAAATCTAACCGAGCCCAAGCTAAGGCCCTAGGTCCCTTAAGTTCTTAAGATAAGGGAAAGGTTGCTTTCTTTTAGGAGTGATCTCTCACTCTGAAACAAGCCGGTGTCATCGTACCCTTGTTCTTTGCTGGACTCTCGGGTAACAGAACTTTTGACCTTTGGACCCTTACCTTCTCCCCGAAACAGCAACCTATCCAGTGTTAAAGTCTTATTGTCCGAGTGAAACTCTGTTTGAGTTGAACAAGAGTGAGCGGTTGTAGTTAAGAATTTGTTACCTGCTTTGACCACCTACCCTATATGATAAAAAGAGGAGTTTGCCCGACTATCGCACTTTCAGTGTGAGACTCTACCACTACCCTTTAGAAAGCTGGTTTACAATAGTAAAAAGGCTAAAATCTTCCCAATTATAGCATCTTAGAGTCAAGGTAATAGGATCTTTTAGGTAGCTTTTATTACCCTCAAATCTCAGGCGAGGAACTTTCTCTTACGAACTCCATTCCTGCCTTTGTTGCTTGCTTTCTTTCATACATATTGGCTTCAGAAGTGGAGACAGAATAAAGGATATAAGGTTAAAGCCCGATCTTCTCTTCTACGGTTTCGGGGGTATATGACTGAGCTTCACTCCTCTCCTTTAGTAGAGCCAATGCCTCCTCTCTCGCTGCTACTGAGCTAGATGCTGAGCTACCTGATTCTTTCTTTCACCCTACTGGTTAGTCTTGCCCAGGGAACAATGCTTTACGGGGAACCGGGGATGTTCTCCATCTAGAAGCCTCGGAATAAATAAAAGCAGTTAGTTGCTCTCAATGATGAAGTCTCGGAACAGATTCCCAATGCCATCTCTCGAATAAGAGTTTCAGCGGGTAAGACTCCTGCCGGGAGTCACTAAAGAGAGAGTGGCTTACTCGCCAGACTACCGGTGCCGGAGAGTTGACAAGATGCCTGACTTCGACGGAGTTGAACCAACCATTATCTAGAGGAGGTGCGGAGAGAACTGACCGATAGGAAGAGATACAGATAGAGATAGGTATCGGCAATTCCGTTGCTAGGCTTTCTCTCATGGGCGTGCCAATATTCAATATAGGGGCCTTTTCATCGCTTTGGCCTGGAGCCGAATAAGTAAGGTAAGGACTTTGCCTGGTTTTCACTCCTAAGTCATTTACGCCCTTTGATTCTTATAGCCTTCGTGCCAAGTAAAGAAGTCCAATTGCATCAATAGCTGCTTTTATCTCCACATTCACTAAACGAAATGCTTAACACATGCTGTTCGGTGTGGGTAATTCCCTCTGTGATCACTTATCTCATTTCAGTAAACATTATTCTGCCAGTGAATGTGTAGCGATAGAAGGACGGGTTAGCGCCCGAGTGAGCGAGTCTTACTGTATGACGAGGACGGGGTATCCACGCATCATTCCTTCTTTCCATCGCCATGCGATTCGGAGGAAGGACTCTCGGGAAAGCTGTCTTAACGAATACTACGAATATAGCTGTTGGCCCCGTTATTGGATAATCGATAGTTGCTGTTGCCAACTCCCTTTGCTCTGTAAGTTGAGAGCTGATGATTCCTTGAGCGCTATTGAGCTAAGGCTAGGGGCTAGGGGGTTTTCTCATAATTATTTCACTCGTATCCGCTCATAACAGTTGGTATCTGTTGTGGTTGTAGATCAAGCAGTTGAGTAAATGTTCATCCTTCTTCTAAAGCAGGATTGCCGATTAGCTCCACAAGCAGATAGAGCAGATAGGACCGTAGCGACAACGATTCCTACTTTTTACACCCCTAAAACGGGGGAATTGAAGAAGTTCCTTCCCTATTCATTGGAAACTGAGTTCGTACTTATTAAGCCGAACCAGAGCTCCAAACGCGCAGCCGTGTCAGGTGGCCTAATAGGATCTTTTCTAAAAGCAGGATCGCTCACACAATACCTAACTGCGAAAACTCCGGCATAAAGCCGAGTGAGAAGACTAAATCAACTCAAAGCAGGAGATTACCCCAGGACAGAGACTGCTACTCCAACAACAGGCTCTTTCTTTATATTTAGAGTAGGAACTGGATCATACGGGACTGGGACTTATTCAATGGGGTGCCTCCACTGCGACAATTGCTTTAGCAGGAAGACCTGATCTTGTCCTTTTTGATTGAAGTCAAGCCAGCAAGAAAGAGAAGTCAAGCTCATCAGGTAATCGGTATTGTGTAAACAACTCCGAAAACATAGTATTCGGCTAAATAAGAATATGGATTTGAAGGAAGACTATCTATAGCTATCCAGTACTGCTAATGGGCAAAGGCAGTGAATTCATGTCAATCGGTGTGGCTCCAGTTTGGTGTTCCAGCTTAATTATTAGTCTTTCCAGCTTCTTTGAATTACTCTTTCGGGAACGAACTCTTGCCAAGCACGAATTCCAGTCCTCTTTTCCGTGTTGGCGTATCGCTTGTAGCTCAATCAGTTTAAGTCGAGGAATCTGCTTCTTTCGGGCGGGATGAAGCAAGCAGCCAATCCCTTGCTGGTTAAAAATTGCAGCATCAGTATTAATCTTATAAAGACCATGGGGTGGGGCCTGCCAATAGGTGTTTGCACAATTTTTAGCTTCTACTTCTTATACTCTTCGAAGAAGCTGATTGCTTTCATTTCGTAGCTGGAAGCGTGGCGCATTCGTGACTTTTTCAGTGTTAAGCAGAAGAGTCAGAGTGATCCTCTAAAGGAGTTTTCCCTTACCATAATAGTCAGGGAACTAGGAAGAGGAGTACGATCAGGATAAGGCCGAACCCACCTAGGTTTAGAATAGGGATCCTGTAGCTAAGGAAGCCTTGAGGAGGAAGATGTCGCCGATATTGAATTCCTTCCCCTAAGGCTTTTACTGAATGAATCTGGTAACTAATGCCGCCAGAGAGGCTGAGGTGAGTATCGCCGCATCGCCTACGACAACTTCTTTTGCTGAACCAGTATCTGAGACTACTTCTGTCGCTTCAACGAAGGATCTACTTCAATGAAAAGAATTATTTCACCGAGTAGTGGAACGGAACGAAATCTGTCTCTGTCTCCCGATGGGATGCTTTTTACTAATTGGATGACTGACAAGTCTGATGTCTCCTTCATTGTCGCCGAGCGGAAGAAAGTTAGGAATTCATTAGCTGGTCCTCTTAGTGATAAAGTGAGGGAATAGCCTTAAGGCAATGGAGTGAAATAACAACCTCTTTTTGAAGAAGTTTTGCTTGGAATTGACGAGACATAACGTCATCCTTTAGTTTTGTGTCACGCTTTGATCAAATAGAACCTCTAAGAGCGGGGTTATACTTCTACTTATATAGATAGGATAAGGAGAAGAAAAAAAAGTCTGCTATAGCTAAACTGCCCACTGTCCCCAATCGTTATTTTGATGTCAGCCGTCTTTATATGAAATTTAACTGCCAGTAGTCAGCTTTCAAGTGACCTGTAGGGCTCCTGCCACAAGGATGGCTAAGCTTGCTCCAGGACAGGAGTGGTGGAAGATAAGGCAAGAAAGAAAAGTGCCATTTCAACCAACTCTTTACAATAGATTTTTCGCTTCATCAGAGAAGCTGGAGCAGACCGATAAGTACCACAGGAGATCCGAGAGAGTACAAAAATAAGACAGATCAAAACAGGACCCACAACTCATCGTCTGGTTTTGAAGAGTTCGCTATCACTGAAGAAGATCTTATCTCCGAAGAAGTTGTGTTCTTTCCGTGGATACCTCAATTGTTGAGCTCGTAGGTAGCGAGGGAGCCTAGAAAGTAGGATACCTTGCCCAGAGAACTAAATTATAAAAGAGCTTAGCTAAAAAGGGCTTACTTGATTTCCTGCTTGACTTGACTCTGCCCCTATAGCACCGCTTGCTGCCCAACTATCCAACAATTATAGCGACCGCTAACAGTCTCAATTGCCTTCACTAAAGCAGCACTCAAACGAAGCCCTATTGTCACCCCCGCCCCTTTCCTAGGGCTTTAAGTAAGGACTTAACATCCGGTTGGACAGCAAAGACTGGAACCAGTCAAGCGGAAAGTTGGCTTGACCGGGTTACAGAGTCAAGATAGTAAAAGGCTTACTTTACATAAGCAGAGGATTCAATCCGGGCATATGGCTAGATGCCTAATACGAGCTTAACCTTTTTCTTATTTAAGAAAGAAGTCCCATTGCGGGTAGCTTGAATGAGATGCGATTCAAAGTCTAAATCAAACTGCTCTTTACGCTCGGGTCCAATGCCCATTGGCCCCTTCTCTTAACCGAAGGAGAAGTCAGAGAAAGCGGCCAAAAAGAAAAAGGAAGTAGGGTACTGAAATTCCGGCCAAAGGCGAAGTCGTAATAGTCAATCTAACCTGTAAGCGGAGCGGTAGAAGGGAAGAGAGACAGTTAACAGTGGAATTAGCCACTCTTTGAAGAAAGAGGAACGGAACAGACTAGCTTGACTCACTCAACAATAGGAAAGGAACGAAGTGGGGGGAGACAAGAAAGAGAGGAAAAAGGAGTAAGTGAGTTCAGAAAAGAAGGGAGAAGGATAGTTTGATTCCTAGTTAGGTTTCCGGCTCGGTACTGAATTCGTTTTCTTTAAGAGTGAGTAGGTAAGGTCCAGTTGTTCGGGTTCAGATAACTAGTAGGGTCCCAACGAAGACTTCCGATCGGTAGGATACCTTTTTTTTATACGAAAGAATCATCTTTTATGAAACTCATCTATCTCGGCTAGTCAATTGATTAAAGAGGGTTCCGTTCCTCAAAGAAAGAAGAGTCCTGTATGAAACAAGTAAAGTTTAAAGTTAGGACCTTTATACCATAAAATAAAGGAAAACACAGCTGCTTCCTCGACTGAGGAACTTCCCGAGCGATAAACTAAGTGATGGATCTTCACCGGGAGAACTGTCCGGCCTAACATAAAGGCAAGCTTGGCTTGCTAACTTTACCTATCGGAGTTTGTAGCATCTCCTCTCTCATCAGAGAGGTAAGCTCACTCGTAGCGGGAAAGATAGAAGTACGTGCGGGTCCAGCTGATCAGTTTCAGGCAGAGCTATAGGACCAGTTTCGCTCACAAGTGTAAAGACTAGTTTCGGACAAGCCAATACCTCCTTCCTTTAGCCGTTCCAAGAGTGGAAAGAAAGACTGGAAAAGAATTTCAATGCCAAAGCCAAGTACAAGAGGGAGGTGTTACTACCGATACCCAGTAACGAGACCATAGGTTTAGTCAGCGAGTTCCTTTCTTTCTGTCCCGAGGGAAACAAAGCTTCTTTTGGAGTGCGAATGAAGAAGTCTTACAAAAAGATGTCCGAGAGTTTCATTCTAAGGACACGGGATACATACTAGCTCAATGAGAAAGCCTATCCGTTCGTGAAAATGAGTGATCTCCTTCCTGGGATGAAGAAAAAAAGCTAATATAGCTTTATAGCCTCTCCCCATCTATCACCTCGTTACAGGGGATTGGCCCAGAAAGGCTTTGCTTATAGTTTGACTTCTAGGTTGCAGGATCCCCCTTTCATAACCGAAGAAAGACGATGAGCTCACTCGACGAAAGAAAGAGCTTTACAAGCGGCATTGCTAAAGCTTTGTGTCTGGCGCGGCGGTAATGCCTTGCTTGCGCGCTGCGGTGCGCTATTGCTTTGCTTAGCTTTCTAGCTAGCTAGCTAGCTTTCTCTATTACTCTACTTGTCTCATTAGATTGTCCTGCCTTTTTTTCTATAGCTTTCAGCCTCATCCTTTGGACTTGGATCCTCTGTTGAATCGGTTCTATCCGTTGATTTATGGGTTCACCCTAGGTTCTTCCTTCAGTCCGAAAAGCCAAGCCACTGATGCTACTGTTGCTAAATCAGCCAATGGAGTGCAACGTTACCGGGTCATTCTTTAACTTCGGCAACCAGCAAAGAAAGAACGTTCTAAGCAGCAGTAAGGCTCATAGCAAGCAAGAGCAAAGAGCTAACAAGACCTAGCTAAAGGCATTCCTACTAAGACTTGGTAAAATCAAGAAAAATATCAAAACTAAGACGCTAAGCAGAATCTAGAAGCCGAAGGAGATCTCGGCTTTGCTTCTCCCAGTCTAGAAGAGCTCGAAGAGAGTCCTGGATGGCTTTCTGATTCCTCTCTTCATCCAATCCTTATTCTACCTTTGTTAGCTCGGAGCTTCTCTATTGGCTAGCTAAGGGCCTTGAGAGCATTGTCAGGGTCATCAGCCTGAAGCTTGAGAACATTATCAGGCGGGCAATCTCAGAGGATAGTTCAGACGTGACATTTAGTAGCACTCATGGGATCTGGTCAACAAAGGTCTAACTATGAAGTCAGTCGGGCATAGCCTATCGAAAATGCTCCAAGGGAGGTGAAGTGTTGTTTACAAGCAATGCCACGAGGCAGAGAGCCTTTCGATAAAGTCTGCACCCACTGGGAAAAAGGAATAATAGACCTTGCCAGACTTTCTCGCTAAGGGGTCTTATCCTCTTTCGTGTGCAACGGTTAAGAGTGGAAAACCGCTCCTCTAACTTGAGTTGCTTTTAGCTCCTCAGTCCTAGTTAGAACTCGGACCTCCCCCTCGCTATCTATCGTCAGTTATTGTCCCAGGCGAGGAACTGCTTGTATCAGACCTGATTCTCGCGCAGCAAGATCTTTTGTGAGTGCCCTTCCTCAGCCTTAGCCTAAGGGGCTAATTGCTAAAGGGCGAAGTCAACGCCTTTCCTTTGAAGGCTAGGAACTTCGAACCTACTACCTGGAACCTACTTCACTCGTGCCTAGGGAACATGCCCAGCTTAGCGATCCTACTCATACCCGGAAAGAAAATCACCGGCAGTCTGCCCAAACCAGCAGCGAAGTTCTTTTTCTACGATACACTGGAATCGGGTCTATCTTCAGCGGGAAGAAAGCCTACCGACCCCTTCCCTTACTCAATAGGACTAACTATATAAATAGTTAATATAGATAAAGTCAGGTGTGAATGATTGGCTTGTCTAAGGCTGACCGTACCTAGTGCTTTGCTTAGTTAGTCGTTTACCTTTGCTTTGGAAAGCGGTAAGGAAGCAGCTCCTTATAAATAACTAAACCAGGGGCCCCTGTCTTGTAGTTGGGCTTTCATTCCCGAAGGCTAGGCAGCAAGTGCAGAAAGGACTTCAGGGGAGGACTCATTTATGTGAGAAACTCTTTTATAAAATAGATTTTACGGATTCGATTACAGCATATGACAGACCAACCGGCACACAAACGGGTGAACCCACCTTGTCTAAGACGCGAATGAACGAACATTTGAAAGAGATGGTGACAAACAAGGAAATCGGCGCATTTGGCTCTACCTCTCACGCCAAACCATCGTGGTTGGAACTTGTTTCAATGAAAAAAAATTACCAGAATGACCAAAACATCTCTTCCTGAACAGGCCCAGAGGAAATACAATCATTGAAGTCGTCCCCGGCAATCATCTTTGAAGTGACACAACAGACTATGACTAGACATCTCGAGGAATCCACGCTTCTCACATCTCGTAAACAACTATACATCTTGGAAGCAAAGGCCAGGAGCAAAGGTATTTACCCCTGGTCAATCCACAGTCAATCATCCAGCAACAGATTAAGTAGTCGAAAAAGCAGTAGACATTACAGAAGTTGAGAAGGTGCTTTCTCTTAACTCAGCATGGTCATACAATAAGAATAAGAAGTTGGCTATTCTCAGGTCTGGGCTGGGTATCCATATTAGGTTAGGGAGTCAACAAATCCCAGTCATAAAAGACAAGAAGAAATCGGACCTGAAATTGAAGAATGCCTCTCACACAGATGGACAGCAGGGAAGGCCTTATAAGGCGGACTCTGGCTCTTTCATTTGTAAGAGTCCTCCTCAGGCACGAGATTGTCCGATGAAGGAGAAACTTGCTGGTTGCCGAGGACAAGAGGGAAGAACCCCCTAGGGTGAATCCGTTACAGTTGCGGAATGCGATCACCCATGATCAGCCTACGTCTGCTGGGCTTATGTATGTTGAGATAGTGCTGAATGAAATGGCCACTCTGCATCAATCCGATTTCTCCCTCTCTCTGGCAGCTATTGAAATGGAAGTTGGTGAAATGCACGATCGATTTCAGCTATCTGGGGCAGTCAAAGAGGCATTCCGTCTTTACTCCGGCTTTTCTTCCTTCTCCCTTTGTTACAGATGCCGTACCTCTTCAGTCTATTGCTCCTAGGCCTATGGGTTCTAGAGTAGAGAGAATTCCTATTGACTGTCTTTCCCTCGGGGGAACTCCCTTAATCCCAGAAGTGACGGAACTATCTTTATCTTCTCTTCCGAAAAGAGATGAAGTAGCCATGTTTGCAGCGCTTATGCCTGCAACGTAAAGAGCATTTGCGTATACGACATCTCATTCGGATGAACCTTTGGTTCAATGTAGGCTATCTTTCTATAGAGTAGTTTTTATACCCTTTCGTCATTCCCTTGCTTGACAGTGAGGGAATCCTAAGTACGTCATTTCACCAAGCAGTCCTTCCTGCACTGAAAAGGGGGGAAGCATCCAATTCCATGCCTCCCTCCCTATTGAATGGAGTTGCCCTATTATTAATATTTTCTGAAATAAGTCCTTCTCTACTACCAAGGAAAGATGCCACCGAACCGCCGAACATTTCTGTGAGGTTTTTCCTGAACTATGATCGGCCACCTATCTGCTATCTGTGGCCGACTTAAGATCAAAGGAGTAAAGTACCTCCGATCCGATCAAGCGCGTGAACGGCTTAAGTTGAATCGACTGTGAACGAATGGGCAGCTGGGAAAGAAGCTTTTGTTGAATCAATTTCAAGTGGGAAGGAAGGTGGTATCGTATTTAATAGAAATGGCTGCTTTACACGTCCCTGGATCTGGATAGGAAAAGCAATTGAAGAGGAAATAATTGTCCTCGGGAAACCTTTGGGAGCTAAGTCGAAGACGAGCTGACGAGCGTAATTAGGGTTGGAGTCTCGGGGGGAACCTTTCGGGACATTGGTTAACTTTCACCGAAGGCAATGAGTCAATCCGATCGATCTAGCCCGATGCAGGGAAAAACTTCCGCCCTATCAGAGCGAGGGAAGGTACCTCTACCGTTGAAGAGTCAAACTAAGCTTGCTTTCTTGCCTTGATCGGCCTTCGCAGCACCGAAGCCCAAAAACGATTTTGATCATTCATCAACGATCTCTGTCTATCGCCGAAAGGTGGATGACGATACCCATCGCTTCGACTGAGCATTTTCTGTCCTTGAAGCGTCGTTGATTGGGGGAACCTGTCCCCCATCCTCTTTGAAAGCATGGCATGAGCGACGACGGCTACTTCATCGGCTCTAGGCAACCCTATCGCTATCAGGCCATCGCTCCTACTGCCTTGACCGCGCAGTAGCATCGCTCAGTCCGATACTGAGTAGTATACGCCGATAGACCTTTCTGGTGGGGCTAAGTTCCTACGTACAGGAAAGACGTCCTTTTTTTTTACACAAGCTAATTTAAGTGCCACAGCTACTTCTCTAAGACTAGCAGCATTTGTCCACTTCTCTGACTCTGAAGACGTCGAAGCGGTTGGCTCCCCCATTTGATCCATTACATTGCCTTCTGTAAGAGCTATTGATCATGTCTGCTAGTATTCTGTTTACAGGCAAGAAACTTTCAACAGGCATGGTACGAACCAGGCTCTAAGAAGGAAATCGGCATTAGCCAATCCCAGGAAAGGTAGAAAACTAGGGCTTGGGGTCGAAGATAAAGGCATCAAATTAAAAGGCATAGCCCCCTGGGTAAGGTATTGTCCTTCCTCCAAGCCATTCAATGGCATCGCTTTTTCCTTCAACGGCAAGAACAGCTAAGACCGGCTATTTGTTCACATTCAAGCATTCGTTCCCCACGTTCGAGCTAGTCGAATCCGTACTGATTGTTATACCGCGAGTGCCCCAATTCAAAGTCGGAGAAGGAGGCAAGTGGATTCCCCCCTTGGGGCTACGAAACTAGGCTATTCAAACCAATCCACCCAATCTAGTCTAGCCAAGCCTTTGAAACCAAGGAAAGCAGTCAAGTCAAGCAAGGTAGCTTTAGTTTAGAAAGGGAAAGAGCCTAGTCGTAGAAGGTCAAAGGAGAGATGTCGATAAGCAAGATAGAACTGAAAAGTTATGGTTTTCAGATAGGGGACGACTCTTACACCGGTTGAGGGGACCAACCTAAGCTCGTATGATAACGAAAGATCGTTTAGCCAGATAGAAAGGAAAGGGGAAAGCAAGGCTTTTAGGATAGACAGTTACAAGGGGAGATCGAGTCTAAGTCCTAGGTGGGGACTTTCTCAACCAATAGCGATAGGGAACGACTTATATACAAGGAGCTTTGACTGTAAAGTGGAGGGTCCCGTAAGGTGCTCTACTAAGAAGGAAGGATCGATGTAATTGATCTCCTGTAACTTGATGTAATTGAGGCTCGACTGAAAGGAGAGGAGGGAATGGTAATACCTCTATCTAATACTACGCAGGCCAGTCTTTCCTTTGCTTCGTGTGCTCCCTGTCAGAATGCGATCTCTTCTCTTTGGTAGGTATCGTATATAAGAGAAAGCTTTTACTCATCTCCCCGAGCTCAATTACATCAATTTCATAAATTGTATAGAATAACCTGTGGGAAGAAAGTCCCGGAAACCAGGACGTACGATTGGCTTTCCCTTTCTTTCAGTTTTGAAGAGATTAGTCCCGCGAGATCGTGATCTAGTTCTTTCGTATAGCTCAAAAAGAAAAATAGTGATTTCGATCGTAAGTAAGCTGAAGGCAGTCCGCAAGACTGGTGAATCCACTAGGGAAACCCGAATTCTGGCAGTTCGCGAGCCAGTACTTTAGTTATGAGTGCCCTCGAAGGAAATGTTTTTATCGAATTCTAAGCTTTCTTCTCAGCCCCAGGGAGAAGAATTGCTGGTTTGATAGAACCAGGGAGTTCACCAGGTTGAAATACCTTCCAAAAAGGTAGGGCATGAAGGAAGCATGAAGCTTGCGGATCGAACTCTCACTCGAGAAGGGGAGTTCAGTTATCCCTTATTAGCCTTGGGTGACTAGAATACCGTATAATGAAAGGAATGCGACTAGTTCAAGGCCTAAGATGCCTACTTCTCTAGGGGACTCCTTAAAGGGAAAAGCTTTCATTCAAGGACAGAAACTATCATGGGCATGCTCTTTCTTTATCTTATCATCATACGTAAATTTCGATCCGAGCCAAAGAAGAGATCTCCTTCCCTACAGAGACTACGCTACTAAGATTAACAGCACTGTAAGTAGGTCTTAGGTTAGGAAAGGTAGTGCTAACGATGTCTAACAGCTGCGGAGCAAGAAGAATAGGTTTTAAAGAATGCCTTAGCCTTCCCTTGTACTGTTCCACACCATCTAAGATGAAGCCTATCCGATTGAAGGGCTCTCGTCGTAAGAAAGGAGTTAAATCTGTCTTCCGAGCCTTCCCCTTTGAAATCCATTCTTGGTTTCAACTTGCTGAGTCTCGGAATCAGTTCCGTGGACGTCAACAAGCTAATTGGTTAGGCGCGTTGTGGTTTCCTTGGACGAGGTATTGTTTTGACCCTAACAACGAACTCATCTCGCAGATAGGTTGTTCTGCATTTGAGGAAGCTGTTAGAGTCGGACATCCTTGTCCAGAGTTTGCTGAGGTTATGCCCAGCCTCGGCCGACTAGGTCAGTCTATAGAGGGTGGGGGAAGCGTAGGATATTTGCCATAGGTAACTGGGTTATCTCGCCTGTTTTACATCCCCTTCATAAGTGGTGTATGACGGTTCTGTCGACACTCCCTATGGATGGGACTTTCAACCAAACCGCTCCGGTGGAACGGTTGGCAGGCTCATCTATAACGTATTCTGTAGATCTTAAGGAATGCAACCTATCTTATAGCCTTCGTGACCCATTAGTCCCCTATACTAATAAGGGGGTCCCTTCACTCAAGGTATAGGATTTCTTTTATTAGTTACATGAGTTCGATCCCTTTATTGTCCTCTCCCCTTTCCCTAAGGCTAGCTCTTCTCGCTTAGGTAGTGTTATTTTACCACCAAGCCCGGATAAGCAGCATCTGAAAAAGGAAAGTCGAATTACTTTACCTTTACAGAGAGAGCTCGTGAAAGACTTTAAATTGAAATATCTGTTAATTTCTTTTTCAATTGATTCCTAACAGGATTGGCAAATCTCACTGTGTGTAACACATCTACTTGGAAGTGGAATTAAGATAATGCGCTTTACTCTTTCATTTGTAGCTGGATTAGCCCTTTGGCTGGGCTAACTTTCATCTGTTCTGTTTAGTTTTTCACTAAGCCTCATCTGAGTGCTATATACATAGCTCCTTTCTTTCTTATCAAATAAAATTAACATTCTTTAATCACTTTCTCTCCCCGATCTTATTAGCTTAGTAGCAGCAGTGGAAGTCACAGTAGTTGTAGCAGAGTAAGCTAGAGCCAGAAGCTTTCCACCTACTACCATCTTGCTTAGATGGAGAGCCAGTTCTCGTCATCCATTTATATGTATATGTGCGCCACCTTGCCTAGCATCTCTTACAGTTCGTATAGCAGCATACCTTCAATTTCGAGATCCAGAGCATCCAATTTCAATTCGGATAACCATTTACAGTTCCATTTCGTGAGCCATAGCCCGTAGATAAAGAAAGGGCGCTGGCTGTTCCTTAGGATGGGTTGGGAATTAATATATATAGGATATAGGTATCGGGTAGGAGATTGTTAAGGTGGTTGAGTTAGCTTAGTTGGTTAGAGAAAAGCCCTTAAGATTCTTGTGTCAGTAGTTCGCCTAAGCATCTGCTTCTTTTCTTCCGGTTTGTTTCATTTTCTTTCAAGTCTAGTGGAATCACGTATGCGTATGATAGCTTGACCAGGAATTTATTTTAGGTCGCGAACTCGTACTCGCTTTCCTGTGCCCTATTCTATCTGACCAAGGGTAAGGTAGCGTATAGCTATGAGATTTACCATCAAGCTAGGAAGAATTCCCTACACTGAGAGTTTCTTCGACTAGCAAGGGAACAGGAAGTCGCTCCAATCGGCTTGCTGAAGCGGAAAGCTCCTTGAAACCAACGAACCATCATCATGCGTCTGCTCTTGCATTGTATATTTAGATTATCTTAGTCTTCAATAAAGGAGCAAGCTTTTTCCGATTTGATGAACTGAACTCGGAAATCTCTGTTTGAGTCGGTCCTAGTGAGCGCATCCTGAAGAGGATCTCGTCGATCCGGTGGTCGGCGGGAATCACAAAATAAGGTCTGCCGGTCGCTGATCCCTCAGGTAGTGGACATACGGAAATGGAGGTAGATTAGTTGGGGTGGAGGAAGGTAGGACGTAGGGTTGAAGTGAAAATATCTTCCCACCTAGGTCCCTATGACCAGATGTCTTTGCGACAAGATTCTGCTTGGTGTCTGCAATTGCTCCCAAGGAGCTGCGCGTCCTCGGCCTTCAAAGATGTTTCATTAGCCTGTTTAGTACTGTAGACCGCCTTTCACCTGTGTGATGCAATTCTTTAGCGGGGAAGTTTTCGTTAGCTGGTATAAGCCACCCTTCTGTATAACTTGCGCCGGGAAGGAATAGAAAGCGGGGATAAGGTCTCAGTGTAGTCGATGTCCTCTTTCAGAGTGAACCCCTTGGCGACAAGCCTGGCCTTATATCTCTCAATCTTGCCTTTTGATTCCCTATTGGTCTTATCAATTTACACCCTACGGGCTTGGCTCCTTCAGGCAACTCTAATCAACCAAACCTTATTCTTGTCCATGGAGTTCATATCCTCCAGCATTTCATCATACCACCTCGAGGAATCCTTTCCACCTATGGCTTGTGAAAACGTGACTGGGTCATCTACAAGTGTACTGTCCTCATGCAGATAGACAACGTAATCATAAGAAATGGCAGGTCTCCTCTCTCTTTTTGATCTCCTCAATGCCACTTGACCTCCCACAGGTGGTGCCTGATGTGGGGGGCTGGAAAAGGTTCCTGCTTGGGTTTTCCCTGTCCCTGTACCACAGGCTGAGTTTCCACAGCGCTTGGCTCTTCCACTGGATATGGAAAGGTCAGTCCGCTAGGAAGAGTCGGAGGTGCTTCCTCCGGCGGCGCTATCCAAAAACAAAACAAGCCAAGTCAGTAGTTGATCGATCTTTTTCCGGTTTAACTTATCCTATTGTTTCTTTGTCACTTCTTTGGAAATCACGAAAGGCCCGTTGGATGGGATTTATGCAGCAGTTCCATCTGATTATAAGGTGTGGTAAAGGTGCTTAAAAGGAGATAGCAGATATGTTATCCCGTCCTCCAGTTGTTACAGCTGGTGTTATCTCGCACAATAGCCCTTTGGTGCTTTAGGGTTATGAGGAAGAGTACGCCGGCCGGACTTCAAGGGCATATACAGAGGGTTGAGTCGGGGCAATGACTCAAATCTCGTTCATTTTCATGCGAGGGATGACTCGCTCTTTCATCCTTTGTCTTCCACAGTCGATGGGCAGGATCAGGAAGCACATGCTTATCGCAGGACACAAAGGGGTTGGCGAGACACTTGCCAATCTGCAGCAGTCTTGTTATTGGCCCCGCCTCAGAAGGACGATTTAGAGGATCATAGGGTTTTCAGTCGGGGGTGAAGGATATGGAGGTTTGGGTGGTGCATTAATAACTGCATGATCGACGGAATAAGCTGGCGTACGAAGGAGGAAGGCAACTATTTCAAGTCAAAGCCTGACGAAAGAAAGAAAGCATTGGCCCGAACTTAGGACTCTTATTCCCCGAAGGACAGGCTGGCTTCCTCACCTCGTGGTGATGATAGGATTGGTCTATCACCCTTACTCAGACCAGTTATTCGAGTCAAGCTTTCTCCAGCTCACCGGCTATCGACGATTGCTTTGCCAAACAAAAGAGTCTCAATTGGGTGGTTCCCTGACTGTCAAGGTCTGTCTCACCAGTAGGGCCGCAACGGAATGCCATCTCGTTGAGTTGACCTCAGGTAAGGAGTGCATTAAATCGCTTTCCCTTGTGACTATGCTTTCTGTGGTGAACTTTTGTCGACTCTTCACTCTTGCTTTCGTGGGAACAAGAATAGCTATGGTTGAAGAAGCTGTGAACTCTTCCTTCTTCTCTTATTTCCTTAGTAAATCCGGTGAGATTCCGGGCTGTCTTGGCTCTTAATCTGTTTTGTTTGCTTAATGTGTTAGGTCCATATACTTTGCTAACTACCATGAATGACTTCCTAAGGCATGAAGGGGAGAGGATAATAAAAATGATATTATCGACCTGAAGGTATGAAATTGCATTTATATAAGGAGAGTCAAGTCGAAGCTGTGAAATAGCCTAATACCAATCAATCAGCTGTTCTTGAATTCCTAGTCTGGTTTCAAAAGGAAGCAGAAGCATCAGAATCAGATTATGTAGTAAGGCGCTCAAGCCTGTTCACTGTAATCCGTCATGGAGAGAAGGAAAAGCATAACACTCTTTGTTAAACGAGGTCCGGAATCCTCTGGATTAAACCCCCAGCAGACCTTTCCCTGAAAAGGACAAATAAAAGAATCAGTCCCAAGGAATCGAGCAACAAAGGAAGCCGAAGCTAATGAATGCAACTACTAGTTCCACCTCTGAAGCTACTCAACTCATTAATAAAAGGAAGCCACCTTAAAAGACTAACTAGCTTCTAAGCCAAGACCAGACATGTGATTTATAGTTCAGTTTTACGTGTGTGCCAGCATTCTTTGAGGTCTAAGGGCAGCAGCTTCTTGATGAAAGTAGTTCCGTTCTGTTCTTCCCATTCCCAAGCATGCTGGAAAAGCAGGTTAATCTGCCGCATCTCCACCATGAAATCTGGATTATCTCAATCCTTCTGCTTGTTGTCTTCCGTCAAGAAGGAATGCCTGGTTTCGGAAGATAGAGTTAAGGAAGACCGGTATGAAATATGAAATCTGGTTATAATGAGTTCCCTCTCTTCTATTTATTCATCATCCGCGGCATCAAAGAACGGAAGCCAAAGAAGAAGGTGTCCCAAGAATGCGACGACTTCCTATAATATCTGACTCCTAAGACTAGCTAAGAGCATAGAATTAGGATGGTATTCATAACAGGTATGAAGTAGCAAGCCTTCTTCCTTCTTATACCTTGCTAGCTTGTTAGGTATCCCAGTGAGCATAGTCTTCGGATTCAGAGTTAGCTTCGAGCTCTCTTCTTAGCATAGGGAGCTAAGGCATGGTGGCTAATTCTCAATTCCTAATGACGGGTTATGTTGTTCAGGGTAGCGCGGGTATCTAAAGTAGAAGCCGGTATCTTCCTCTCTTGTTAGCATCCGGGCAGAGCAGGGTAGCTAACAATGATTCCACTCCTTCTTTGTTTAGTTATGATTCCCTTTCTAAGACTAGTCTAAGACTAGCTAAGCTGAAAGGATAGGATAGCTAATTAATTCAAGGAATACCCCATACCCTTTTGATGATCTATAGGGGAAAATCAAATACCTATTTATATCCCCCCGCCGCACCCCTTGTAGTCATTAGTGTCGGTTCTCTCTCTACAATGAGTTGCTCCACGTAGAGCATTGGAAATATACCAAACTCATCTTCCGTTAGAGATTGTAGATCTTACAAAGATCATATGTCCGACCCAGGGGGTAGTAGAATGATCTATCAGATGCTACGCAAAATCGGATATATATATCATTATCTCAGCGTAGTACAATAGGTCAGCTCACAATAAAGGCGGGAAAATTATAGGATAGATTACCGAAAATCAGTTATGTTTATTATTAATAAATCCTCATGGTACCAGTTTTTGAAAGGTATAGAAAATCTACAAATGTTTTCTCTATGTAAGGACTTCGAAGAGCTTTCTTTGGAGGACAAGACAGGTGATTCTTCATCTTCATCTACGAGTCTAGATCAACCTTCGTCTTATGGTTATCGTGATACTTTCATTCATCGTTTCGTACGCAGTTGTCAAAATTATATTTTAAATACGTCAATTGTTGAGAAAGTACGAGCACCTTTTATAGATCTCCCTCGCCATTTTATAGATTCATCATTATTCCAGTCACATGACATTATTATGGAGCTTGGTTTTCGTTTTCATCCGGGTCAGTCTCAGATCTTACTACATGAATTGAAGTTACCTAAAACCTTTGATAGGTTGTCCTTTTTAAGTAATTCTCTTGGTTTATCTTATAATAGAAGACCTATGAAAGCCGAATCTATGTTAACTTATAGCAGTTCCGGGGTAGGTTTGCGTGGTTTGGTCACCGAAGGGGGGTATTCTAATATCTTGGTTGAGGTAATTACTTATTATAAAGGTTGGTATGGGCGTTTCTTAATTCTGGTCTGCTTGGGCATTGGATGTACAGTCTGGTACGGGTATGCGCCAGGCTCACCCCATCAGGCTCCCGATGTCAGCTTGTTTACTCCTTTTAATTCATATGATCCTTTTTTTTATATGGAACATTATGCGCCTGGCTTTCATAGGATTGGTTTTATTGAAAGAGAGGACGTTTCTGCATCGGTTGAGTCCGCCTTTGGGAATGAGCAACCTTTTGCAGAGATAACAATCCCTGCTAGCGGCCCTGTGCTTAAGGCAGTTGGTTTAGGTGTGATGGTAGCATTCTTTCTTGCGGTTGGTCTAGTTCCTAACGTTTCTGGTGCAATTACTGAACAGTTATAACATACATAACATGATGATTGGAGTAAGCACACTTTTAAAAAGTAGTTTATTTTATAGTTCGTCTTTTACTAGATCTTTTTGTACTGTAGAATGTTCTATTCACCGTTTGGTATTTGAAATAAATGATGTTTACGCTATCTATAAGCAGAATGATAGTAACTATGAGCTTTCGGAAATAGATATTCTAGGTATTCAAAATGCTCTTCTATCTGGTAATTACCGCTTTTCCCCACTTCGCCTTGTTCGCAGATATGAGTCATCCTCCGAGTCGAATTCAACCCTAATGTTATCCATCGACATCGAAGCCACTCTAACTGACGAAGTGGTTATAGGGGCACTTAGTGGTATCATAGTCCAACAGTTGGCTCAATCTTCCTATTTTCGTCAATCGTGCTATAGTATTTATAATAAAGATAGAGCATTTCCTCATTATCTCAATACCATTCAAGAGTGGAGAGATATGGATGCTCTTCTTCAACTAAATTGCTCGAATTCTATACTCCAATTCTCCAGATCACGACTTATAGAAAAAGTACGCCCTATTGTTCACAATGATGATGAATTAGTCAAGTTGATCTCGTCTTTTTGCAACTTACCCATTGTTGATAATATAGGCAGAAACTTCTCGCTTAATACTGGAGTTCCTCCTCTGACTTTCATAGGTAATGTTCTATTCAATATAATTATTGATGATATTGATCAGAAAATTGAGGAACGATTGCCTAAACTGAAATATGCACGCTTTGAATATGAAATATTCATACCCATTTTTCATAATGATAATGTGAATGAACAGTATTATTATAAAGCTTTGAAGGATATTTTCAATGAATGCAATTTTATTGAGCCTACCTTAGAACGTGCTGTTAGGGGAGCCGCTCCTATCCCTTTCTCAGGTGGCTTCATTCTCATCAATAATAATGGTCAGTGTCAAATAAAAGACGACGACGGCTAAGGATTTTGAATCTACGCATTCAATGGTTGGTGCAAGATCAGCTGCTCTTCCATACCGAGAAACTAAAAGCTTTCTTGTGTTCTATCCAAAGCGCTTGTTCGCTTGATCACTGGAATCGAAGCCAACACAAGAATGGGAGGGCAAACGGAATACAATCTGAATAAGTCTCCAATCAATCGTAGGCGGATGCGAAACTTCTTTGATTTGCCTGTTTCATTTAGTGTTCATTGTCGAATCGGACGCTTAACCCCCGCCCCCAACTACGGGGGAAGTCACACTTTAACTTCCTGTTTTGACCTAGGCCTCACATCGATCGTTCTGTCCACTGAACTCATCAATCAACCTTGACCTTGACTCTCATAACGTACTCCAACTCTATCTATTAGAAGTTTCAGGCTGAGGAATGAAGTAGCTCGACCAGAGGGAGAGGGGAGAAGACTTCTTTTTCGAGCTCTCACCTTGAGCCGATCTTATTCAATGGATTGTGACTTTCTCAGCTTGAGCTTTCTATCGAATTTCCATTGATGGACTAGTGGACTCATTGGACTCTTCTATCTAAGCTTGAGCCCGAAGCGAGTTAAACTCGTCCTTCATTTCATACCTCAGTCCGGTGCCTATGGGTTCTAGCCCCATGACCTTTCCGTATTCGATTCAAGACGAAAACAGGATTCTTCGCAACAAGTTAGCCTTTCCTCGCTTGAGAGCTAAGAAGATGCATCCCTCGTTCAATCCCCTCCTATGCTTTCTTCGTCTATGCCTATGCCTCCAGGGATGGAGGAAATGGACTTCTTAAGGTCGCTTTCCTCTCCTTTTATGGAATCGTTGATACAGTCAATGTAGAGTTCACTTCATTTGTCAGACTTTTGAGCCCGGTACCGAAGCAAAGTACTAATCCGAAAAGACGGTTTGATCATGCCCTTTGTCCTCAACCCACGGTTCTCCTATATCTCCTAACTTTCGCTTTGCTTTCTCTTGAGCCCGCATTTCGTGTTTTTTAAGATTTTTAGAGGCGAACCCACATAGTGGAGCCTTCGTGTACCAATTTCAGTGGTTGAGTTTCGCACTCCCGTCATCTTCCTCTTCTTTTTGGAAAGTCTCATTCCAAATAGTCATCAGAAACAAGCTAGCCGAGCATTGATTTGGGTGTGGGTGGGGTATGATACCCCAACGGATGGATCTCCATCAACATGGGAGTTTTCCGAGGGAATGAAGATCAATGTCTGGTCGAACCAAGCTTCCTTCTCTCTCTCTTGCTTCCCCACCTGTGACTGAAGCTTCCACATGAGCTTTACTTTCCTATCTGAGTAGACCGAAAATTCTACTTTTTGGAAGGGACATTTTAAAGGTAGCTTTCTCCCTGGAACCTTGGTCGATCAGTTGTTCAATCCTTTCCTCTTGATCAAATGCATTTCTAAAGATTCTCACAACACAATGGACTCCCCTACTGCACTGAGACGGACCCAGACCCCCTACCGAAACGGCTCTGTACCTATATGTTCTTTATCTCAAGCGATAGCTTTCAAGTGCCCGACCAAAGGATGATCTTCCCTTGATCAATGAGTGAGAAAGCAAAAGCCAGTCAGAGAGTCACCATAGCCAAGTGATGTTTTCAGGTGGTTCAATCTAGAAGTAGGACGAAAAGAAGAGCTGTCGTAGAGTAGTCTTTGTCCTGTCTACCTTGAGATTGCCCCTATCTATCAACGGGGACCCCCCGAAAGGGGAATAGGAAGCTTCAAGCGATCTGGGATCCCACCTTTGATCGAGATGAAGGTGTAGTTTTCACTAGGAATCCAAGGGTTGCCGATCAGGTGAAGTAGTAGTTTCTGGGCACAAAGGATTCACTCGCGATTATAGGCCCGCAAAAGGGAAAGCGCACAGGTCTTCAAAAGAGACAAGACACGGTCTTTCATTGTCCGAGCAATGGCTCAAGCATTCAATGTCAGATTGTTGCTCATCGAAAGGGGGAGACCCATTCAAAGCTCAGTGGTAGCACTCGACTTCGGTACTAGGCCTGACTAGATGTTCGGAATCTGATGACCAGATGCTCGGAAGTGAAAGAGGGAGCACAGTACGCACTGATGAGCAGCCCGACTTAGACGACTAATGCCTTCTCCCAACCTCAAAAGGTTTTGAGGTTGAGAACAAGAAAAAGCGAAAAAGAAGCAACTCCTTGAGCGCTAGGAGAGGGACCGCCAGATTGAGGATGAGGAGGGGGGGAGTATGGAAAACGAGATAAAGGTGTGGTCATTGGAGGAGGGTTGGTTTGGAGTTGACCCAGTAGCAGGAGTTGAACACAGCTGATATTGATCCGCTGCTACATCCGCTGAAAGATCTGTTGCCAGTTCCGATCGATGGGGATAGGCGTGAAGGCCAATCATTCCGGTTATCTGAGTTTCCCTCGACAATGCCGGAGATGTTCTCAGATGCTCTTAGATCGGGGGTTGAGGTGGCATATCATAAGGAGTAGCCAGTTTCGAGAAAACCGAAGCTAAGGAGAAAGAGAACTACTCGACTAAGAAGTCAGTGTTGGAGGGGGACTAATCCCTCTCTTCTAGCCAATGCCAGGGAAAGACTTTCTAACCAATTCAATTAATAAGCTAAAGAGAAGTTACAGAAGTACGGAAGTGACAGAGAAGTCAACCTTCTTTGCCAAGGGACTAAACTATCTGCTCTATCTGATACTGAACTAGATGCCGCAAAAGCCCCAACTCTGGCTCAAGAAAAGAAGGGGTATCCATGAGATGAGTGCCCGTAAGTCGTTTCGTTGAGTTACGGATGTGCTCCCATCTCTTTCTTTAGGGGCGGTGGAAGCTCGACTAGGAAGGTTTGGAGGGAAAGAGAATAATAGATCGACTTAGAGCGGTAAGCTTATTCTCTGGTTTCAATATCAAGAGTGTTACGCAAACAAATAAGGGATATACACTTGGGTACGAGACCGACTAAACGGATTGGAAATGCAGCTCAGTTGAAAATAAAGACAGTTCTTCCGGGAAAGAAAGAATCGAATCGGGTAGGGTTAGAGATTGACTTGACTTCGAAGTTAGGGAGTTCAGAAACCTACTTCTTTTATAGGAGTGATTCCGGTACTTACTCGACGCCAAGGATAGGAAAGACTGAACCAGAGTAGCTGGAAAGGAGTCTTTCTTGGGCTTTGGGGATTAGCTTTACTGACTAAGACGGAGATGAGGGCATACCTCGGAAATTCTTTCATCACAAGAAAGTCAAGTTAGGAAAGAATGCAGCTCAGTCAAGAGATTCGGGTTAGGCGGAAATGGCATATCCAGGGCACGGCGCAGAGGATGTTCCGGTATTGTCAAAATAAGATAGGAACGAGGTGGCATTGGAGTGAAAGAAAGCATTGGAGTAAGTTACAATTGACATTGAAGAAGAACTTGAAGACTAGGCGCCAAAGACAAGGGCTCTTTCTCTAGTAGTGGACTAATCTTGATATTCCTAAAGCAGTAAGCGAAAGAAGAGGTTAGAACCAGCTCCACCGGCTAAAGGGACATGGACTCTTCAGAAGGCTCAGGTTTAATAACAGAATCTGAATCAGTAGCTTTAGGTATAGGGATTCCGGTTCTAACTAAACAATAAGGTAATGGGGTAGACCAATTCAACAAGATTCGAAGATGCTCTAGGTAGAGGTTCGAAGAGACTGAGCCAAGTAAAGAGAAATTGTCCGGGCCAAGAAAGCAAGCCGGGAAGGCATAGAGTCGCCCCCAAGATGAAAGGGGATTGGTGGCATCGGTGCCCTTCATTCATTGGATATAACCCTCGAGCTCTAACCCAAAGTTCTGCCCTCGACCTTTAACGACGGGACAACAAACAAAGGACATTTAACCGAACTAGACCAATAGGCCAAGTTACACGGCTAAAAGGAAAGCGCTCGGCTCGCTCCAAGCATTCCGCTCTATAGTTATCTTGAATACTTCCACCTATCAGCCTGTGACCCTCCTCTCGTATTAAGAATAAGAAGTAGAGCTCAATCCCATCTTCTTCTAAGTCGAGTGATTCCGCTCCGTTCCAGTGATGTTTAGCCGCGATAGATATGTAGCTCGGGGCCTTCTTGCAGGTCTTATCGTACCACTTGCTCTCAATCCCGTAATGCCCTTGTTATAGAAGCCTTTTCATTTCAAGTGCGGGCTAGCCTATTCCCATTGGCTTTCAAGCCTTTTATTTTAGTACCCTAACGATAAATCAAGAAAAAAAAATAAATATGTTCTATTCTATATACTATTTTTACTAGCTGGACAAAAAGATGAAGTCAAAAGCATTGTTATGATAGGTCTTTTCTTTAAACTTAGCAGTGAACTGTCCTGCTAGCCTTACCCTGCAGTGAAGTTTCTTCCTTCCCTGACTTGCTTGAAAAAAAGCATTTCTTTTCCTTCGCTCGTAGGGGAAATACTTCACACTGGAATCCGGTCTGTCTATCTTACATCGGTTCTTCCATCTCGTTCATACCCGGCGGCTTCAATTCACAACCTAGGATAGCTAACGCTACCTTGCCTGAAGACATGGGATTGCCGTAGAAGTCACATGCCGAGAAAGTTCTTGCCTCCTCTTCCTCTACCTATCTCGGGTAAGCTACATCCATACATAGTCTAATCCTCTGATTGACTGTACTAGGTACGGAATCTTAGTCCCAAGAGTTCTGCAGAAGCGGGCTTAGAAAGGGCGGAATGGCTGACTGCTGGACTCTTCCCTATTGGATTCGACAGTCTGACCATAGTCTTTTTAAACTAAGCTCTGTCCCTGGTTTCTATTGATTCTCTTTCAGCTACTGAACTTCATGAAGAGAGGTAGGTTTCAGTGGAAGAAGTGGAGAAAGAATCCATTATAGAATGTTTCATTCCACCCCGCTCTTTCCCTCAAAAAGGAGAGATAGAATGGGATCAAGACTCAGTCAGAATGGGAACTCCTTGCCAGTTTCCCTACTCTATCTAATCAAGAATAGAATTTGAATCAATGCTCTCATTTCCTGCCGTTCTTGGGACTTTACCTATTTTTATTCCGCGACTCCCCTGATAGTCAAGTGGCATTCAGCCTATGAAAAGTAGTATGCCTGGGATTTTTGTCCCCGAGTCAAGTTGGAGTTTGAAGTCCATTTGTTGATGAATGGAGAATGTGACCAAAAAGAAAGGTTAACCCCCCTTCTATGCTTGAAGTTCTTGCGGTTCTTTATAAGGCTGTTCATGGACAGAGGGTAATTGAAGGAAGACTTCTTTTCTTATCATTAAGAAATGAAGGAGAGTGCCCAAGGATCCTTCGAAGACCTTGAATGAAGACCCTGGTCCGCACCACTAGATGGACGGATAATTCCTAACTGGATAACATCTGATTGAATCCCCTCTGAATGCCTGCCTTTCATGAATTCCCCCCCTGGAGAAGGGAGTCTGCTCTAGTGTAAGTCGTAAGCTCATCTAGATTCCATTGGGGGATCCGGTATTAAGCGAAGCCTATGCATTCAAAGTGACAGTTCCTATCCATATAGGTTTAGTACCTGGGTAATCCGTAGAGTCTTGGTCCGCTTGAAAGCCAGAGCAATGTGTGTATCCAAGAGCAAGACACTTTTGTTTGAAATCCAACCCTTCCAATTGTCCTTCTCGAAAAAATTCTGTTACATACCTTTTTGACTATATCCCTGCTTTTCGAATGGTAAGGTAAGCGCATCTAATTTCATAAAAAGGTAATCATGAGATAGCTCCAGTGTAAGTCCTTGGAATGAAAGAACTCGACTGACTAACAAGTTGAGGAATTCATTCTGCTCTGGCTGTAAGTGCAATAATCTATGCAGTTCTAGAAAAAAAAAGTTATTCCATTCTTTAATTCTTTATAAGGAACTAAGATCTCCCGCTGTAAATAGCTAAGGATCTCCAGTCTCTGCTAGGCACAGGGCGTACTAAACAAGCTTTTTTTCTAATCGCATATATTAGACGTCACAGTCTTTCTATGCAATAATAATAAGTATCTTAACCCTCTTGTTCATGTCTTTCTTCATTGAACATCAAAGACTAGGATGCGTCGATAGGAACCCTTGGTTTTAGGCAAGAAAGGAGCTAGAAAGAAGCTAGTAGCTAGGAGTTAAGCTGCCCTCTATTCCGGAACAAGTATCCCCTGATGATAGAAATCCAGCTAAACCATAATAAGTAAGCTCTGCATTAAACAAAGGTTGCTTAGCTGCTTGATGTACGGCAAAAACTCACATAATAGAAGGGTTATCCCTAGAACAGGGCTAATCCCGCTCCAAAAACTACTAAAAGCCGGTTAGCTTCTTTTGCCAGTAACAAGAGAGATGTTCACTAAGAATAGCTCACCTATCGAACGATAACCATAGAAGCGGTATGAAAGCATTCTCAGGGCAGCTTCTCGGTAATTCTCAGCCTTGGGATTTCGGCCTTGATGCTGGATATCTTACACGCAGACTTGTTGAAGTAGTTCAACACATTGTTGTACGCAGAACAGATTGTGGCACTACCCGAGGGATTTCTGTGAGTCCTCAAAATAGGACGCTGCCGGAAAGAGTTCGCTTAAGACTGATAAAGGGGGGCAGATGTTTACTACGACTGATTGAAGACACTAACGACTGCATTTGTGATTCAATTAGCTCCTTCAGTCCTTGTCAACTTTCTCATGAGTTGAATCCATTAGGTTCTTTGATTTGTTGGGAAAAGGATAAACTGACTCCCTCATTCCTTATAACTAAGCCAATCTCGAAATGCCGCCGCTGCACTCGTCAAAAGAACAGCTAGAACAGTCCAACTAAGAATGCCATTCCATGAAGAGATTTGTACTCAGGAAGCCCGGTAAAACTGAACTACTTTCGACGGTTCCTTCTATTATCTCCTTGACACTACCCAAAAATAAGAGCTGTGAACGAAGGATGACAGCCCTAGCTTTGATAACTCTTATGATGATGAAATTGCTTACACCGGCTACTGGTTGAGCCGCTTTGTCCTTCCGAACAACCGCAGCAACGTCATTCGCCCGGAAACATTCGTCATGGCCGGGTTCTTGGTGCAGGGAAAGAGAGTAGCCATAGCTCCGGCCTTGCCAGCATTTATTAAAATGTAAAAAAGTCAAGGGAGAATGCCGCTGCTGATAGATCCCGCCCAGATCAGATCAAGGGCGGTCTATCCTTAAAAAGAAAGGTTTTGACCTGGATGACATTCAATATCATGTACCCATCTTCCTATACGTATATAGGATTCGGACTGGGTCCCTTTCCCCGTACACATCCATATCGGGCTCCTCAACGGGAACTTTGACTTCTTCCCGTGGAGGAAGGCAAGGGATCAGATTAGGTCTCACAGTCCATATTCTATTGAGAACAGAACTGGACTTGAATTGTCTAGCATTGATGGGCAAGGAAAGAAGGCAAAAGGAGTGGAAAGAAAGGAACTTCAGAGATTGATTGATGAGAGACCAGCGGTGACTATATGTCTTTTTCCCAGTCGTTATAGGGGAATTCACGAAAGAGGTTTAGGAGGGAAAGCTCCCGTACCCGCTCCTTACGTTATTTAATTCGATGGGGAGGATTGGAGTAAGGAGGTGAAGCTGCTCTCTAGGCTTGGCTTGAAAGTCTTTTGCTAGAGAGGAGCCGGATCCACATAGAGCTCACCCGGACTGACTTTCCCGATAGCGGAATCGATAGATGTTCCCATGGAGCGGTAACTAGGTCCAGTGCCCAAAAGGGAGAGTCTGATGAGGAGTTGAAGCTGCTAATGCCCTGGCCAAGAGACGACTTATATCTACATCCATCCTCATAGTAAGGCCAGTGAAAGCTCTCTTCTAGGCGCTTATTCCCACAGCAGACTCAATAGCAGCAGTTACGGATTCCATTGCGACAAGAGCTCCTTTTCTGATTCACGGACAAAACCTTTTGTCCAATTCTAGGAACTGTCAGGTAAGAACCGATTCACTTCCTCACAACCTAGCATTTTATGCAAGTGTCAAGGGGGGGTACCTTTAGTTTAAAAGGTTTGTAGCACTTGCTTACTGAGCTAGGCTTTTTCGCTCCTCTCCTTAACTAACCTCGCGCTAGCCAAAGGTACCGAGAGAAAAGAAAGATTGATAGATACTCTATCCCAGCCAAGGTGGAACAGAGCAGATGGATGAAATTCAGGGTAAAAGGAATGGGCAAGGGCTTAGAACCGTTTCGACCTGTGCTCGATATGCTTCATGTCAGTCCCCTTTCTTTCGCTATGCTTCACCACATCCCTGTACTAACCTTGGAAGACCTTCGCTCGATAAAGCCTATCGCCTAAAACGGACCAATGGACTTCGCCCAAAGCCTTGAAAGTCCCACTTCACTTATGGCTCGATTTGAGGAGAATCATAAGAAGGATGGGCTTTTCCTGAAGCCCGGCCCGGAAGTTCTTTCCTTTTCTTTCAATGGCAGCTGGTATCTGGAGATTGCTAAGAAGTAGCCTGCCTCTGCCTGACTCGAGCCAACTAGGATCATAAGGTTAAGATAGGGCTAGGCTTTCTCTCATGGACCTTCAAATATTATAGATATAGACCGTTCGCCTTTTCATCGCTTTGGCCTAGAGCCAGTGTAGGCTCTATTCGCATAGGCTCGGGTCGGTAACTAAATATAGAGAGAAGAAAAGCCTTAGGTTGACCAAGGATAGGAAATCGACTCTATCTACTGATGCGGGAAAGGTTGTTGAGAAGGGGACATGTGATCAATTTCTTCTCCTTTCTAACCGATCCATTGCGTGTCACGTCGCCCTATCCATAGAGGAAGAAGGCGTATGCTCCAGTCTAAAATCTTTCCTACCAATCGGCTTGCTCTTTTGACCCACCTTGAGAAGGGAAATTCCTACGAGATGATTAATGAATGTAGGTCAGGTCTCTCTAATTCGCAGTAGGTGTGTATGCTCCCCTAAGGCGAGAGCATTTGCTTCTTCGACTGACTCAACCATGTCTTTCTTCATTGACTGCTTCATCAACAGAATCGCCGGAATCAACCGGCTCTACTGAAGCAACTACTCGCTTTGGATCTGCAACTTGAAGATATTCATATAGGCATAGGTAAAGGTATGGTCAAAGGCAATCGCAGTGGTTGCCCCAGAGTAGATTCACTCATAGCAGATACAAAGGCAGGAGCAAACAGCTAAGTAAAAGCAGCAGAGAGTCGCTATACGGGGGCAGCAGAGCCCGTTGATTCAGAACCACCTATTTCTCCATAAGGGCGTCGAGCCCCAGGCATAAGTAGGTGAATCCACAAAACCACTAGCAGAGGTGGAGGCACCAGCGATGAAAGCAGTGGGAGAGGCATTGAAAAAGGCAGCAGGAAAGCCTGGGAGCCAGCCCGCAGTAGAAAAACCAGCAAATCGAGTTGCAGAAAGAATAATTGGTGTTTCGACTTTTGCAAGCCTATATATGTAGGTAGTTCTGATATTTTCATGTGTTCCTATAATTAATTGATCTATTAGTGCTTTCATGCTTTCTTTCTCTGTGCCACGGCGCGATATTGATGTGATGATCCATATATGAAGAACCTAGTTCTTCAATCATATCTGCACCAAATTCTTCTTTTCGGAAGAAAATATGATGCGAGGACCCGATCCACCAACTATCTGAAATGTTGGCAAACAGGGCCATAGTAGTGACCAACACTACCTTTTCCTGATCATCTTTTCCCTTTGCCTTTCTTTTATGGGCACTCAAAACTCAAGTGACCTTTCTTCTTGCAGGACCAACACTCTATGTTTTTCAGGTTCTTCTGCCGCTTCGAAGAACTTTTTTTTTTACTGTCCACAACGTTCATATGCTTTCTTTTTTTTGTTGTTTGGCTATTTTTGTTGTTTGGGGGTACGCTCTCTAGAAGATTTGCTCGGGGCTGTTCACTTTCACTTGGTCGCCTGGTATCTTTGAAACCTCTTTGCTTGCGGAGGCAGGAGTGGAAACGTCTGAGAGAGCGCTTCGCGAAAGAATCGTGTGGCGCGGTGAAAGGTTTCCCGTTGGGGTTTCCGGCCCCCCTGGTCTTCACCTAATTGTGGAAGAGGGGAGGTGCGTTGAGTATCAACTCTCTCTCGCGCCTTTCTTCAGCTTGTTCCTGTTCGTCTATTCGGGACGGGGCAGGCAGCCCACATACATGAAGAGAAGAAGAGAGGTGCGGGGGTTCCCTGATATTAAGGTGTCAAGGCGGTCGAAGAAGGCCACAAGTGGAAGCAACCGATGCTTTGGTCATTCAGTTGACTCCGCCAGTCCGTGCTTGCTGTCATGCTGGCAAAAGCAGGGCTTTCGGCCGGTTTTACCTACTATTGGATTTGAACCAATGACTCTCGCCGTATGAAAGCGATACTCTAACCGCTGAGTCAAGTAGGTCAAGCTGAGTCAAGTCAGAGAAAATAGACCCCTATAAGAGAAAGCCGCGCAACCAGAGTTCCCCTTACTATACAAGGGGGGGCGGAGCGCTAAGAAAGAGAAAGCGTTATCACTATACGAAATGAAGCAGCGGCTAGCACGCTAAGATCAACCATTTTGAGAACGTGGAGCCTTTCTTTCTCGGTTGTCTGTCTTAATATAAGTGGATTCCGATTCATGCGGTCGTTCTCTGCTGCATTGGTTTTTCACTCCCCACTCTCCACCATAACAAAATGTTTCCACTATATCTCAGGAGTAGTCAAAGGTATGAAGTAACTCGCCCTAATGAATAAGCAGGAGAGGAAGGTAGGCGGGAATTGATCCATGTAGGGTAGGAAAAAATGAACTAAGAAGTAGGGCATACAACAATGGATCAATTCATTCAACAAGATCCGTTCGGATCGGACCAGGATGAATGGGATTGGTCTGACCTCTCGCTCGGATGTAAGACTCCCGCCGCCGACAACAGATTCTATAGCTGGGGATCTTGCTAACAATGAAACTCCTAACCTTAAATCATATAACCGGGGCTTTCTCCCTTCTGGCCATTGAAAGCATTCCAATTGCAGCTTCTTCTTAGGATTCGTTAAAAAGAACATTCCCCTAATCTAATGCCATGGCCTTCGCTCTAGTTATGCTACTAATGCCCGTACTCCAACAGCTAAATCGATGGCATCGCTTATTCCCTCAAGCCTTCAAAGATCGGATTCTTCCTCTAAGTGAAGGAGGCTTTCCCGACGATTCGAATAGAGCAATTGAGCAACTAACCCTCCCTATCAGCCATGGTCAATCTGACTCTCCCCTCCCTCAGATTCAGATAAAGGGTCAACGTCGACTTGAATAGAAACAGGCCTTTTCTCATGTTGGGGAATCGATGAATCAAATAGATGTATGCCACTATTCCGTCTTTCTCAGCCGCGTTATCGCTTCAGTAATCGCAGTCGATCGGACATCTATCCATTACGAAAACTCGTTCTGGCGGCATCTCCGATTCGGTCATCCGGCCAGCGGCGGGGCCATCATATTACGAACGGACGAACTATGCTCTCCTATCCGGAACCGTGGGTCTGCAGTTCGCGACCGGGGGATCGAAAGAAGACCGCTGGGAAGGAAGAGGTTTTAGCAGTTTTGCAATCGGATATAGAGTCGGTAGGAAGCGTCAGCAGAGCTCTTTCCTTCGCTGAGCGAATGCTATCATGTAGGTACTCGAGCAATAGCTGCTTCAGGCGCTCGACCGGGGGATCGAATTGATGAACCTGCTGAACCGAACATGGGGGAGACGAGACCGGACCGTCCTGCATTCAATAAGACCCTCTTTCCAATACGTCGTTTTTGGTTGGCACTGAACCGTATTGATCGTTATTACATAAAAAAGATGACTGCCCCTTTAGATGTTAGAGGGGGATTACCGCCTTTTCGATAAAGCGGGTAAGGATATAGGAATGCCCCTACCCACGGCAAGGAGTTTCCTGAAGGTCCCTTCGGTTCGCTGGCCGGGGAGGAATGGGATAGAGAGAGGAGCATAGAAAAAAAATCTCCTCTGTTCGTAGTTACCGAATGAAGGAGGAGGAGACTTAAGAGTCAATCTGTCTCCCCACAGGGTCGCTACCGCTCCACCTTGTATTCCTGATCGACCGGCAGGGATCAAACAGAAGTCGCGCATTTCAGATAGGAGATATAGTCCTTCTATGAGCTTTTGTTGCATAAAAAGACGCGGTTGAGACTGCCCTTGAAAGCAAAGTTTATAAAGACCGGTTTCAAGTAGATTTCACTCTTCTTCTTCCTTCGGAAGTGGATTCGGGATCTACTCTATCCAAGCCAAAGCGGAATCACAACTGTCGCTACGTCTGGACTTGGGGCTTAGTTAGACAGCAGGAATTCCATGTGTTAAACATAGTGACATCTTTCATAAATAAAGAGCTGAATTGATGCAAGGATGCTGTTGATGCTACAAATCTTCTTCTCAAGGTTACTTTTCAAATCGTTTGCTCTCTCTCTTTCGTGGAGATGGGGGAGCCTTAGAACTGGCTTTTGGACGGAGTAACTACGAATAAAATAATAGGTTGTTCGGAAAAAGAGGTTGTTCTCTCTTTCCTTAGTAGAAAGCAGGAATGAGAGCAGCAAAGGCAAAGGAGGAAGGAGGATTCAAACCTTTTCCCCTCTTAAGGTAGGGAAGTAAGCTCCGGGGGATGAGGAAAGGGCTATTGAGTGCACTCACTACCCAAGAATCCATTGTTCTTTCCCAAGTAGTTTATTCTAGATAAGGAGGGACTTGTCGAACTTAGCTGCTAGTGATATAGCCCGAGAGTGTGCCATGAAGTTGATGGAGGAAGAGTATGCCAGGTTCCAACTTGATTTTGCCACAATGACTGAGCGCGCTAACAAGTTGAGATCCGAGCTTGAACATCTTGAGGAAGCACTAAGGGAGACTCGGGCGGACATGGAGGAATTTCGCAGGAAATGAAGGGAGCATGAAGCAACGGTGAATGCGAATGAAGCTGCTCGTAGGGGTAGGGGCTTGATGCAGAGGCTCAAGGAGTCAGAGTAGAGAGCGGTTCGTCTCCAATCCAAAGAGAGTTGGATGAGACCTTGAAAGCAAAGCTGGGAGCGATGAGAGGTGGCGCCGCAGAGTGCGAGACCAGCGGAAAAACGTGAGCGCCCCTACGCGAGCCTTATCCTTCATGTCTATCTTCCATGACAAGAATGAATCTATTGCCTCCCCTGTTGAAAGTTCCTTATCACCCATATGCCCATTTGTCAAGAAGTTTGCCTTTGCCAGTTAGCGCTGAGACTACTGCGTAGAACAGGAGTGAAAGAATAACTTTTACACTCAAAAGCTCTTACTGTTGCTGCATCTCATGGCCTGTTAGAAAGGGAGGAAGAAGAAGATTTTACCTCTCTGTCGCAGATCCGCTGTCAGAAGATACTGCTCTCGAACTCGAATCCCCTCTTGTCCCTTCAAGAAGAGGTCCTGCTCTAGATGCTTCTTCTTCTGTCTAGTAGATGCGAATCATAGTTTACCTTTCTTTCCCTTTGGCCGATAAAAGTGCCCTCCTGTAGGGGTTCTGTTACAGAAGGGCTTGTTCTTGTTACGTAACTGATTGATCTACGAATGCCGGGGAAAGTTCAACTAGCCCACTTCAAAGCGATGGCAGGCAGGCTATAGACTGTTCCGCCAAGCAGCGCCTCGGCTCCTAGCCTTTCTGAGGGCTAAAGACGATGAGTAGACTGCTTTCTTACTCTTATTCCATTTTTGTTGATAAAGCACTTTCTTCCCCTTCTTTCTTGACTTCTGAAAGCACTCTGAGGTGCCACTTCCAAACTGCTCCTTGCGCAAAACAATATCGATTCGGCGCATTTGAGCTCTATGACTATTCCTTTCCGTGCCGGTCAGTGTAACAGAGGATAGGGGCCTAGCGTCTTGCCTAGCTTCATGCTTTGTTGCAATCAATGCTGCGATCGAATTGTCCTCCTTTTGGAGAAGAGTCTTGCCATCCCAAATTCGTATTCTTCCCACTCCGAGCTCTCCATACGAGGTTTGGGATTCCGCATTCACTAATAGAACCCGGGGGATTTGTGCTTAAAAGGTTTATATATCCCGGCCCCTTTCAAACATTGGAATTGAAATAAATAGATCGGCGGACGGGGAGCCAGCTAAGCCTAGCAATGACAATCCCTTACCCTTTTCCTACTCCTCCTTCTCATCGTTGATACCGACTAGCCCCCAACAACTGATGGCATTAGCGCGAAAGACTCATGCTGATTTGCTGTTGGGTAGAACGAATAGGAAAGCATTCATCGATAGGACTTTTGAATAAGCTAATAACAGAGATAGTCCTTACTTTACTTCGACGCTTAGTCCGGAAAGGAAAAAGAAAAGAAGCCTTCCCAATGAAAATCTTTTCCTGTCGATGTAGTCTTTCCTTCTCTGTCCCTTAGGATCTCTGTCCTGCTCCCCGGAAAAGGTCTCGCGAAGCTAGGTAGGCTTGCTTCGCATAGGCTACGCAGCCTTGGTCCCCGGTAGGTCTAAGAACGGATTTCAAGCTTGATAAGCAGCAAACCAGACATCCTGAAGTGAAGTA